AGAAAATTATTAGTCTTTATGAAATCAATTTATGAACGTTTTTCACACTCATGTCACGCCAAAGTACTGCAGAAAAAAAAATTGATAAATTTGATCCAATTTATCATAATCGATTAGTGAACATGGTCGTTAACCGTATTCTTAAACACGGAAAAAAATCATTAGCTTATCGAATTTTTTATCGATCTCTAAAAAAGATTCAACAAAAAACAGAGAAAAATCCACTAATTGTTCTACGTCAAGCAATACACAAATTAACTCCCAAATTGATAGTAAAATCAAAACGTGTAAGTGGATCCACTTATCAAGTTCCCATTGAAATAAAAGATAAAGAAGGAAAAATACTTGCTATTCGTTGGTTATTAGAGTCATCTCGAAAACGTTCTGGTCGAAATATGCATTTCAAATTGAGTTACGAAATAATGGATGCTGCCAGAGAGAAAGGCAATGCTATACGCAAGAAGGAAGAGACTCATAAAATGGCAGAATCCAATAAAGCTTTTGCACATTATCATTAATCCACTAACTATATAAATAGATCCATAGATCTATTCCATTCTGATCAATAAAAGAAAACTAACTTTATCAAAATTTCTACAAATTTGATTGGAACGAAAACGAAAGGAAAAGAAGAATGAAAAATAAATCATAGATAAATGATAATAAGGATATTATGAATGAATATTCAATCTTATTCATCAGGTTTAGATAAATGAAAAAAAAAAATGTTGCTCAAAGATTAATTGAAGTTACTAAATCATGATCCGGTCAAAATGAAAAATTCATTTTCAATTAATACCTTTAGATCATTTTTATGAAAGAGTTTCATTTGCTTCTCTTCTATGGAAGTTCCATTTTTCCAGAATGTATCTTGATTTTCGGCCTATTTCTTCTTCTAGTGATCGATTTCATTTCTGATCAGAAAAAGACAACTTGGTTCTATTTCATCTCTTTAACAAGTTTAGTGCTAAGCATAGCGGTTTTGTTATTTCAATGGAGAGAAGAACCTACGATCAGTTTTTTTGGTAATTTCCAAACAAACAATTTCAATAAAATATTTCGGTTTCTCATTTTATTATGTTCCACTTTATGTATTCCTCTATCCGTGGAATACATTCAATGTACAGAAATGGCTGTAACAGAGTTTTTGTTATTCATATTAACAGCTACTCTAGGAGGAATGTTTTTATGTGGTGCTAATGATTTAGCAACTATCTTCGTAGCTTTAGAATGTTTAAGTCTATGTTCTTATCTATTATCTGGATATACCAAAAGAGATGTACGGTCTAATGAGGCTATTATGAAATATTTACTTATGGGTGGAACAAGTTCTTCCATTCTTGTTTATGGTCTTTCTTGGCTATATGGTCTATCTGGAGGAGAGATTGAACTTCAAGAAATAGCCAATGGTCTTATAAATACACAAATGTATAACTCTCCAGGAATTTGGATTGCACTTCTATCTATAACGGTAGGAATTGCATTCAAGCTTTCTCTAGTTCCTTTTCATCAATGGACTCCCGATGTATATGAAGGAGTGCGATTCGTTTTACAAATTATTACATTTCTAAATCTCTTTTTTAGAGATGTTTCTATTTATAAAAACTCTATAGATATGTGGAAGAAAAGACTTTTATTCCCACTTGGACTAAGACATAACTTTTACCAAAATTTTTTTGCGTTAAATTAAGGTAAAGCAAAGTAAGAAACAAATAACTTTTACAAGTTAGTTATTATGGGTAGTTTTTACAAAGGATCAGATTAATGACGTGTACAATATTGTTATTCTTAACATAGATGCTACATAGTAAGTTTTAATTCTTCAAAAACTATGAGTGTAAAAAAAAAGCATCCGTCGACAAAAAGATTACCCTAAGATGAGTATCTCATTACTATTCAGAACGAATTAAATCAGATGGTTTTATTTTTTTCTTTTTGACTCTTTCATAACTGAAGTTTAAAAATAAGAAATAATAAATGATTTACCATAAGAACCGCTGAGTAAGGATTCCTCGAAAAGTTAAGGATTAGCGATTCTTTCTATCAATTGAATAGATTCAATCTTATACATACACGAGGAAGGTAATAAAAAAGAGAGAATCAAACGATTATGCTAATCTTTTTTAGCACTTAGGAGCCGTGCGAGAAGAAAGTCTCATGCACGGTTCTGAATGAGAGAAAGGAGGCAGAATTCCTCTTTTCGACTCTAACTCTCCCACTCCAGTCGTTGCTTTTATTTCTGTTATTTCAAAAGTAGCTGCTTCAGCTTTAGCCACTAGAATTTTTGATATTATTTTCTATTTCTCATTAAACGAATGGCATTTTATTTTGGAAATATTAGCTATTCTTAGCATGATATTAGGAAATTTAATCGCTATTACTCAAACAAGCATAAAGCGTATGCTTGCATATTCATCCATAGGTCAAATTGGATATATCCTTATTGGAATAATTGATAGAGACTCAATTAATGGATATGCAAGTATGATAACTTATATGTTGTTCTATATTTTTATGAATTTAGGAACTTTTGCTTGTATTGTATTATTCAGTCTACGTACAGGAACAGATAACATTCGGGATTATGCAGGATTATATATGAAAGACCCTTTTTCAGCTTTGTCTTTATCTTTATGTCTGCTATCTCTAGGAGGTATTCCTCCATTAGCAGGCTTTTTTGGAAAACTTTATCTATTCTGGTGTGGATGGCAAGCAGGCTCCTATTTATTGGTTTCGATAGGACTTTTTATGAGTGTTATTTCAATATATTATTATCTGAAAATAATTAAGTTATTAATGACTGAACGAAACAAAGAAATAACTCCCCACGTGCAAAATTATAGATTATCTTCTTCAATATCAAAAAATTATATCGAATTGAGTATGATTGTATGTGTAATAGGATCTACTTTACTGGGAATAGTAATGGATCCAATTATTGCAATTGTCCAGGATACATTATTTTAAGATTTATTTATATAAATTTCTTTTCTTACTAACTGAAAAAAGTTAGATTTGCCCTCATATTCTTAAAATTGCAGGGAATAGGCTGAAATTGTGAGATGAACTTCTAATTACAAAATCAACTTGATCGTTAAATTAGAAGTTCATTCTGTACCACATTTTCATTATGAGAAAAAGTAATTCAAACGTGTGTAAATAAATGTCATTCTGTTCTATTTAAGTTATAACAGAGGTTAAGAAAAAAAACCTGCACGGAGCTAATCTAATCTCGATACTTAATTGAATCGAGATAATGGGATTCTTTCATCTAAAAGTTATTGCGAGCAGAGTGCAATAACTGTTTATTGTGCATCCAGCAGGAATTGAACCCGCGACTTCCCAATTATGAGTTGGGTGCTTTTACCATTCAGCCATGGATGCTATGGTAAAGCAAAAAGAAAAAAAAACAAGTTTATTTTATTATAATAAGTATCAATTCAGATTAACCAATTGAATTCTAATTGTATGCTTATAATTTTCAAAAAGAAATAGACTTCATCATATGGGATTGCTATCAATTTCGTATAGCATAAAATGCTAATTAATTGACCATAAGATAGAGAAGAGATTTTGGCATACAAAAGAGAGATAAGATGATTTATCTCTGCTGTTTACAAAGATAGATATTTAATTAATTAGTAAACAATGTAATATTTAGATGCACATTAATAAATATAATACCTACTTCCATATAGATACCAGAAGGATACTTTTTAGTGGAAAACAGAGATAATATACAAACCATTATATATGAAGATATAATAGATAGGTATCTATTATACCAAACCAAATATACCAAAAAGAAAATAGTATTTTTCTACTCTATTTAGAAGAATATGTATATATTTATAAAAAAGTGGAAAAGAACGATCCTTCTTTAATTAAATTAAGGATCGAGATCTTTATCGATATAAATAAAAAGAAACTTTTTTTTTCCAAATTGTACAAAATTAATTGAATAAGTTGTATTAACTATGTACTTCTTATTATAATATACATTATATTTTTTATTAAAAACTATGGCTATGAAAAAACATAAAAAAACGTTGCCTATGGACCCTATCGAAACGAACCGAAACAGAATTTGGTTCTATAACGTTCAGTCGAGATTTAAAGTTAACATGATGGAAATATTCGTTCCATGGAACGAATCTAATTTCGTGAGATTGTTAAGTCAAATATTTTCTGGTCGAGAAAGTGTTATTAAGCTTTTTGACTTTCGGATTCTTAGTACCTTACTTATACGAGATATACGTATATTTATTTTAAAAGGTCAAGCAATAAAAGCTGTAATGATAATAACATTACCATTACTTTTATATTATTTAAACAGTCGATCTTTAATTAAAAGAGACAAATCTTCATATAATTTGATGAAGATATTTCCATCTGTACAACATTTTGGATCTAGAAAGAAAAATTTGTTGCTCGTTCCGCATCTGTTTATGTCTTTGCCAAAAGGCAAAAGGAGATATCAACGTCGCTTGCTCAATCCAAAAGAACATGTTTGGGTTTTATCAAGTTCCAACACAAATCTGAATCAGAAAAACGATAGAATCTCAGAGAACCAAGGAACAATAAGTTGGGAAAGTCCTTCGGAGAAGGAATCGAATGACATCGAATGGCAGGTTGATTCACCTTTTAATTCGATTCAAAATGAATATTGGGAACCTGAAAAGGAACCTGAAAACCTTTATGAATGGATGGGATCAGTAATTAATAAAATCGAAATTATTGAGAGACTAGAAAACAAAATTGAGCAACTAGAAAAAAAATTAGTTCAAACAGAAGAATTTGATTTACCAGAAGAATTTCTAATTGCAAAAAGGAAAGAAAGAGTCGAAGAAATCCAAAAATGCAAAGAACAACTAAAAGGAATAAAAAAAATAAGAGAGAAATGGAACAAAATATTGGAAGAAATTGAACAAGAAGAAATTGAACAAGAAGAAATTGAACAAGAAGAATCAGATCGAATAAGAGAATCTTATTCCTTCTTAGAGTCGGAATTTTTTAAAGGACTGTTTGATCATTTGTCAATAGATGAATCATGTATAAGTATTAGTTCTACTAAGAAACCCAGTGAAAAATTGAAATTGTTGAAAAGGCGACAAGATGCTTTTCAATATTTCAGGGTATTAGAAAAGAATAGAATAGTTGATTTATGGAAGGTTAAAACATATCTTAAAAATCCTTCTGTAAATTATGCTATTTTATCAGATCCCGGATGGAACATTAGAAAAGATATAAACCAATTAAATTGTATTCGATTTGTGAATCAGAGTTTATCTTCAAGATCTTCTTCATCCTGTGATAAAAATAGAGATGATCAAAATAAAGAACAATTAAGATTAAATAAAGAACAATTAAGATTAAATAAAGAACAATTAAGATTAAACGATTATTTTCAATTGAAAATAATTGTTTTTAAAATAACGGATCAATTTACTCTATTAATAACTAAACCTGATCAGAATCATAGTTATAATGAATTTGAGTTTGTCCCGGATGTGGATTATTGCATATATCAATTATGTGAACTGAACAAGAATATATTATTGAACAAAATCTTCAATTACAGAGATAAATTAAAGCATCATTCTTTCTCTATGCTACTCAATATTCTTGATAAAGAGAATCCATATATAAATAAAAAAATAGTAAAGAGACATGAAACTTGGATACAACTAATATTGAATGACTATAAGATTCTAGTTGACGAGCATTTTGAAAAAGCATTTAAGAATTTCCATTTGTTGAAGAACGTATTGATGAAATACTCTTTATCAAAAGTATTTAATGAATACTCTAAGTATTATTTCAAATCGGATCCTGCATTGGATGATTTAGAATACGAAACTACATTGGACGATTTGGACGATTTAGAATACGAAACTGCATTGGACAATTTAGAATCCGAAACTGCATTGGATAAGTATGCTTTTTCCAAATCGTTCCAGAAGTATTATTTTGAATGGAAAAAAGTATTTAAAAGATTCTGTATTAAATTCATAAAAACATTGAATAAGTATTATTTTGAATGGAAAAAAGTATTTAAAAGATTCTGTATTAAATTCATAAAAACATTGAATAAGTATTATTTTGAATGGAAAAAAGTATTTAAAAGATTCTGTATTGAATTCATAAAAACATTGAATAAGTATTATTTTGAATGGAAAAAAGTATTTAAAAGATTCTGTATTGAATTCATAAAAACATTGAATAAGTATTATTTTCAATTGACAAAAGCATTCCATAAATACTATTTGGAATTCTTGGTATTGGATGTTGAATTACGAAAAATATTGGATTTGGAATCACATTTGGAATTACAAAAAGTATTAAAAAAATTCTATTTAATCAAAAGATTTTTGATAAGTCGCAATTTAAAAGATCCAATTGGAACTTGGATAGAATTGAATAATGTAACGCAAGATGCAATTAATCGGCATTCATCAAGTTGGAGAAAATGTCAGAAAAACTGGTTGAATATACTTATTCTTAAAAATTCTCCAGATAATTGGACTTTTGAAGTGCCCATTCAGATCGAATACTTAAAAAAAAGATTAAAACATCTTCGCATTCGCAAAAAAAACAAATTAAAAAAAAGAGTGTTCAATCCAATTGAATTATCGACTACTCAACATTCGGGTTGGCTTGGAAACCCCAATAAAATTTTTGAGAATAAAATTTATAATATTATCTTGGACGAGATTAATGGCAATGAAATCAAATCTAAATCAATTCCTAATCTTTCACAAAGATTGAAATCCTTGATCAATGAAAAAACAATAGCACCATTAGGTTTGAATGAGAAACCGATAAGTCAATTAATTATTGACTTATTCGATAATGGAAAGAATTACATGGAATTGTTTAATAATGCTGGTCTTTCGGCAATATTCAATGATCGAGACAATTGGTTGAATCCGTTAAAACTATCTAATCAAAATTCATTGAGAGCTTCTTTTTGCAAAGCAAATACATTTGAATTTTTAGATTATTTACACCATCCTCGTTTAAATTATAAAAAAAGATTAGCTCCTTACATGGAAAGGATTCATATCAAAAATAAGAATGTTACATATGGACAATTATTCAATTTAGCTCCCATTCATAACAATCTGTTTTCTTTGTCTATTGGTGAAATAAGAGCTGTGTACTCAGAGAAAGAAACTATCTCGCTCATAAAGTCACAAGTCAATATATTATTGGATAAATATTTACGTGACCAAGCGTTAATCCAGGAGTTGCATAAATCGTCTAATTTACTTAATCAATTGAATTCATTTATTCATGGTAAAATAGATATTTTATCGGTTGAAGATATTTATAAAACTCCTTTAATAATCCCCAAAATTGTCAATTTTGACAAAAGTTCTTGCTATCCTTTTTTAAGTAGTTCAGATTCAGAAGAAAAGACCTCTAACCAGTATTCTAAAAACAGTTTTAGTTCGAACATAAATATTATTCAAACTCAATCTTATCAAGATGATTTACTATCCGAAATATCTTTGCGAATGAATAAATTTGCAGAAAAAGAAAAATCTAGTTCAACAGAAAGTTTAAAAAACATAATGGAAGACAAAGCCATAGGTGACGCCATAGGTGACCTTTTGAATAAAGAAAAACTAAAGTTTTTAATTTCTTTTAAAACCGTTCAAATCGATATTCTTTTTGAGAAATGGGGTTTATTTCAAACATATAGGGCATGGTTATGGTTTTTTACTTCCGCAGGGTGGAAATATGCTCAAAAGATGTTTTTAGCTACTTATCCGGAAATACCAATAAATATTAGTGATCAATTGGTATCAATTTTGGACAATATTAGGCAAAATTGGAATCAAAATTTGAATATTTTGTGGGCACTTTCTCATCAATTTTGGACACTTATAAAGTGGAAATTTAGAGAGAAAATTCTCCCAAAATTGAATCCTTTGTTATCCCATCCGCTTGTTTCGTATTTATTAAAATTAATAAATAAAACAGTAGTTGAGGGAAAGGATACGTCAATATCATTTGATACATGGAAATATATACTAAATGTTCGGGAGTATGATATTTTTCTTTGTATCTTCATTGGATTTTTCTTTTTTATTTCCTGCATAATTCCCTTCTACTCGATTCAGTTTTTTAGGAACTGGAAGTTCGTCCAAGAGCTGGAGCGTTACCCCTACATTTTTAGGGAGGTAGGAAAAACGATGGAATCTTTGAGAATGCTTAGAAATTTTTCTAATTTAAATTTGTATGGTTCTTGGCTTGCATTTCTCGACTTTACCGAGATGGAGTCGGATCCTGATGATATAGGATTATTGCTACTATTGAAAATTTGGTATGTCAAAAATATTCAATGGCTTTTAAGACCGTATAGTAGAAGATATCACTCAATGATAAAAACACTTTTGTACGAATTTGAAGTGGATGATTTTCTTTTGAGAGAAAATAGATTGTTTTCAGTACAAGAAAAAATCTCTCAATTTGAATCGAAGTTAACTCCCCCTATTGGTTTCTTTTCTGAATATTTTGAAAAAAGAAAAGAGCCGGGACTTCTTTACTTTCGATTTTTAGCTGAATTTATTCAGCTAGGTCTAACCCATAGAATAGGTATAATGAATTATGAATTAAAATCATTGCTTCCAGCAGAAATATCGATCTTCGCTGCTTTTCAGCAGCGGATTACTTCCATGCCAATTCACTCATCTTTATTGGACCAAGTTAGATTTTTCCCATTCTACCCGATGCCGTCCTTTTCGAATCGAATTTTATTGATAGGGCCTAGGGAAACTGGACGATCATATTTGGCTAAAAGTTTAGCAGCAGATTCTTATTTACCTTTAATAAGAATATCTCCTAACAGTTTTATGAGGCAGCAGAAACTTCTGTCTCGCTATGAACCTGAGTATACATCTTCAGCTCAAAATTCATACCTTGAGCATGAAAATATCCTTATGTCTATGGGCTGGTCAGGCAGGCCAAAAGACCTACTTGAGAAAGACCATTATGATAAAAAACCTCATAAGTTTTTGCATGACCGAGAGGATCCTAACCCTCCAGAATATTTTTCGAAAAGAGTTTTCCAATTCATGTTGGCACTCAGATTGGCAAAATTGATGTCTCCTTGCGTCATATGGATTCCAAGCATTCATGAAATAAATGATTACTACTTCCTTGTTACATTATTGACGGAACTCCTTGGAGATTCATATCATCCGGGTGATGGTGAACAAGAAACCACCATCAAACAAAATATTATTGTTATTGCTTCAACTCATATTCCAAAAAAAATTGATCCATTTCTAATAACTCCTCCTCGTAATAAACGAAGATTCGATACATTTATCAACACTAAAAGATGGCCTGCCCCACACCGAGAAAAAGAATTTCCTGTGCTTTTACGTAACAAAGGGCTCTACTTGAAAAAAGAGTGGAACTGCTACGATGAATTTGGATTAAATACCAAAGGTTTTACTACACGAGATCTAGCAAACCTTGCTAATTATATATTGCTAATTAGCATTAATCAAAATATTTCAGCTATAGACAATGATATAATTGGAGTAGCTTTGTATAGATCAAGTTGGGGTCCTTGCAATTATAACCTGAAATTTAGTGCTATTTCTAAAGTACTTCCCTATAAGATAGGAAAAGCTATTATACAAAATAAACTTACGTATTTAAAAAATTTTCTAAGGCTTACTCTAGATTTCCAGGGTCGAAGGGCAAACTATTTGCATCAATGGTATTTAGAACCTTCAGTTGCTGGAACAGCTGCGAAGGAATTCACCATATTCTATCATATTTTGGGTTGCTTGGCCGGATCAGTAGCTCAAGATTGTTGGTTTCTATCGGAATCAAATAAAGAGAATTGGACTCCATTTGATCCTTTCATTGCAAATGATTTCATTCTAGCTTCGAGTCTTTTACAGGGTCTTTTGGAAGAGTTTCCATGGTTGGCAATATATCGGGGTAATTCTGATTACATCACAATTGCTCCTCAGTTCAAAAGAGATACGATGCAAAAAGGATTATCTTCTATGCTAGATGAAATCGTTTTATCTAAAGAATTAAGATACGCCTACGAAGGATACAGAGGAGAATTGGGAACTCCCGTAGTTTGTGATTCTAGGACCTGGCGTTTTAGTTTTTTTTGCGGCAATCGATTCGAGCATATCAAAGATATAACAATAGAAAATCCTTTATTGGATTATCTTCATCTGTTTGGAGGGTTTCAAGAAAGACCGACCCGTCTTTCTAGTTTGTATTGGAAGAAATTCCTGGCGTCTGGCACTTATCTCCTTTCTCTTTATGCTGGGAAGGACGATATTGTAGAAAGAAAGACAGCTGCTTTCTGGGAAGCAAAATTCTTATACAATAAGTTTCAAAGGTTGGGAATATATCAATTTGACACAGAAGAGTATGCAATGGAGTATAAACCTTTAAATACTCCAGTGATCTATCTATCTCGTCGATTTCTTTGGGATCCCGTGAGTATTCGCTTTGTAAATAAGCACCCTGCTTTTGAACGAAAAGAACTTTTTGTTTCTAAAGAACTCGTGAAGAGTATTTATCTTACTTATTCTTCAACAAGAGAGCTAAAAATCAGTATTAGAAAATCGTTAAAGTCTATTATAAGAAGGAAAAAGGTGAAAAAAATAGCCCTAGGAATGAAAATTCAGACTGATGATAATGATTTACCTCAAATTAAAAGAAGAGAAGATTTCGAAACTTTCAAACGCTATCAAGAAATTGGTATCCGATTGAGACGTGTATTACCATATTCCCAATCGGTAATAAGTGAACGTTGGTTCCGTGAAAAAACACGGGATGATAAATTCAAACAATTTTTGCTCAAGGGAGAAAGGGAAAATATAGATTTATTATCTAATGAATGTTTTATTTATAAAACTCTATTCGAAAGTTATGAATATTTATCAAATTTATTTTTCTCTAATAGAATATTATTTAAACAAATGATCAATACATTGTTTAAAACAAAATGGCTTTCTCCGAATGCCATTGATTGCTTATTAGCGGAAGGATTGAATAAAAATAAAAAAGACTAGATCTTTAATTTAAAGATAAATTGATATTACGATTATGTAAAAGTAAGCATAGTAATAAATATAAGCCAAGTCAGTTCTCTTGAACTTGATGAAATATTCTCTACTATGTTTACTTTTATTTATTTTATTTGGGTTATAGTAGTATAGTATACTTTCCTCCTAAACTTTTTATTCCGAAGAAATAATCTTTCATTTGCTTCTAGAGGGAATATAATATTCCTATTATTTGTTAAAATTCGATTGGAACTTCCGGATTTATTTCTATTTATAAATATTCCTTTTTTTTAGTATTTTAGACCTATAAAAAAATACTAGTATCTTTTGAAACATGGTGGAATAATTTCAATTTAGATTAATAATATTCCATCTATGTATGAATTGCTTGAACAACGATTATAAAACAATGAATAATAATCATTTTTTGAAACCCTCGTATCAAAAAAGAAATAGATTCAATCTATTGAAATAATATCAATTCGATTTGCTGATATGATCAATGGAATTGATCATTCAGTAGGTATTACAATATGTATGCCTTGAAGAGGACTCGAACCTCCACGCTGTTTAGCACGAGATTTTGAGTCTCGCGTGTCTACCATTTCACCATCAAGGCATCCAAAAAGTGAATTCTATTTTATGGATAAAATATTTTACAATACAATATTATAATCACATATCATTATATAGTGCAATAGAAATTGGATCAAAAGGATAGATCTATTCAAATATTCATATCGATCTGTGACTTATAGATATGATAGATTATATCTATACATTTTTATTATCACTATCGAAAGATAATTTACATTAATTGATCTAATAGACATATGATCAAACACTTTTTCTTTTTCAATTCAATAGAAGTCATAAATGTGCTACCCAAATCAGAATATGTTAAAAACAGAATTTCCTATGTAGTCCTATTGTATAATATAGAAATATAGTTTAATTCTATTTATTTAATTATAATAAAGGTGGATATAGGCATCTGTATTTTATTTGTAAATGATAGTAAAGGAGAAATATTTATGTATGAGGTTCAATATCTAGATTTAGTACTTACAGAGAAAAGTGTTAGTCTATTTGAAAAAAACCAATATATTTTAAATGTCGATTCGGGATCGAATAAAACAAAGATCAAAAATTGGATTGAACTTTTCTTCAATGTTAAAGTAATAGGAGTCAATAGTTATTGGCCTCCGCAAAAGAAAGAAAAAAGAGGGAATAAAAAAAAAATAATGAAACATAGAATGCATTATAAACGTATGATTATTACACTAAAACCAGGTGATTCTATTCCACTTTTTCCAACCTTATTTTATTGAAATAAATAATAACATGACCACCCGTTCGTACAGGACTTTTACTCCAGGCACACGTGATAAATCTCTATCAAGTTTTGATGGAAAAGTCCAGTCTCATCCACAAAAGAAATTGACTTCCGGACAGCATCGTTGTGGGAAAGGTCGTAATAACAGTGGAATTATTACCATACGACATAGAGGAGGAGGTCACAAGCGTTTATATCGTCAAATTGATTTTCGACGGAGTGAGAAAAACATATTGGGAAAAATTGTAACAATAGAAAGCGACCCTAATAGAAGTGCATATATCTGTCTTGTGCACTACAGAGATGGTGAAAAGACATATATTTTGCATCCGAGAGGGATTATGATTGGAGATACTATTCTTTCCGGTCCAAGAGCTCCCATATCAATGGGAAATGCCCTACCTTTGAGTGCGGTTTGAATTATTAATTATACGTAATCGGAAGTAACCGATTGGGTTTACAGCAAAACCTAAAAATCTATCACTGATCCAACTAGGAGACTTTGATGGGATCAACCCCAAAGGGAAACTGAGGATAAAGAGCAGCGGGTGATTGAGTTCAATAGTTTCTGGAATTATTGACTCCAGAGATATGATAATATGGAGAAGACTAAATTGTCTGAAGCAGAAACAAATAAGGTAAAGGAACCCTTGTTATGAAGAGAAAGACAAGTAACTCACATTTGATTTGATGGTCAAAGGCAGATTCAAAGCTGAACAGTGAAAATATTTTTTAGAGAATAAATAAAATTTCTATTTCAAATGCCTCCTACGTTATCCGGAAGATGCAAAAGCATTAACGTAATTTGATAAAGTCATTCATTCTGAATGCTACATGAAAAAAAGAACATAAGCCAGATGATGGAATAAAAAAAACCTAGGATGTACAGAATAAGGACATAAGGGATTTAAAGTATGCCCTTCATCCTAGATCTCTATATAAAATATAGAAATAGAATCTTCTATATTTACATTGAGTATATGAATATTCATTCACATCCATAAAGCTGTATGCCCTGAGAGAGGCTTGTACAGTTTGGGAAGGGATTTTTACAAATTAAAGGTCTACTTCAACCAATATACCTTTAGGCACGAATATACATAATGTCGAAGTACAAGTCGGAAAAGGCGGACAATTAGCTAGAGCAGCAGGTGCTGTGGCAGAATTGATTGCAAAAGAAGGTCGATTGACCACATTAAGATTACCATCTGGGGAGGTCCGTTTAATATCTGAGAACTGCTCAGCAACAATTGGACAAGTAGGCAACGTTAAATGGAAAAATAGAACTTTAAGTAAAGCTGGATCAAAACGTTGGCTGGGTAAACGTCCTAAAGTAAGAGGAGTAGTTATGAATGCTGTGGATCATCCTCATGGGGGTGGTGAAGGAAGAGCTCCAATTGGTAGAAAAAAACCGCTGACCCCTTGGGGCTATAGCGCACTTGGAAGAAAGAGTCGGAAGAGAAATAAATATAGTGATGTTTCAATCCTTCGTCGACGTAAGTAGGAATAGTTGTAAATCCATTTTGTCTTTTCTATCAATAAAAAGAAAGGTAATTGACCATGGCACGTTCACTAAGAAAAAATACTTATGTAGCTAATTATTTGTTGAATAAAATAAATAATCTAAATATGACTAAAGAGAAGAGGATAATAGTGACCTGGTCCCGAGCATCTGCCATTGTACCCGCAATGATTGGTCATACCATTGCTGTTCATAATGGAAAGGAACATTTACCCATTTTTATAAAAAATGGTATGATAAACCACAAATTAGGGGAATTTGTACCTACTTGCATTTTCCAGGGACATGCGAAAAAGGATAAAAAAACGAAAAAGGATAAAAAAAAATAAAAGCAATAAAAGAAAAACAAGAGAGAAACGCTAAAAAAAACGAGAAACGATAAAAATATCGTTGTAAATAGTACACATTAATTTATTGTGGAGGATGAAGATGATAATTAAAAATAGGAGTCCAAGGAGAGACATACGAGCTGAAGCTAAACAAGTTAAACATATACAGAAATGTTATCCTCCAAGGAGAGACATACGAGCTGTAGCTAAACATATACGTATGTCTGCTAATAAAGCACGTAGAGTACTTCATCAACTTCGTGGTCGTCCCTATATGGACGCACTTTCGATACTGAATTGGATGCCTTATAGAGCATGTTATCCCATATTAAAAGTACTTCGTTCTGCAGCCGCAAATGCTGATCACAATATGGGTATAGACAACGAAAAATTATTTGTCACTATAGCTGAAGTGAATGAAGGTACTCTTTTCAAAAGATTTCGACCTAGAGCTCGGGGACGCGGTTATCCAATACAGAAACCCACTTGCCATATAACTATTGCAGTGGAAGATGCAAATGACAGCAGATTCTAAGATCTAAATGACTCTAAGCCTAACTTCTATGGATAAAAAAGAAGAGAAACAAAATATCCAAATAGATGGAATCATAATCCATCTATGTCGCAAGTATACTACCTGCAAAAAGTACTAAAAAAAATATGTATGGGAAACAAAATAAATCCACTTGGTTTTAGACTTGGTTTTACTCAAAACCATTGCTCCCTTTGGTTTGAAGAAAGGGATTATTCCGAAGATCTACGAGAAGATGAGAAAATATATAATTGCATTGAAAATTATGTACAACATATCAAAGGTTCCATAAATTCTAGTTATGGAGGAATTACACGTATAGAGATTATGAAACAGACCGAATTGATTTCGGTAAACATATATATTGCATTTGTCAACTTGTTTATTGAAAAACAGGGCCAAGAAAAAAAGAAAGAAAAAGGTGAAAAAAAAAAGAAAGAAAAAGAGGAAAAAAAACAAATTAAGCAATTAAGAGAGGAAGTACAAAATATGCTTGTACAAAATATGCTTGATTCTGTAAACAGAAAACTTCTCATTTCTATAGAAAAAGTGGAGAAACCTTATAGAGAACCCAAAATTCTTGCGGAATATATTGCTCTACAACTAAAGGAGAGAGTTGAAATAAGAAAAATAATGAAAAAAGCTATTGAACTGGCTGAAAAGGCGGATGTAGAAGGTATTAAAATAAAAATTAAAGGACGTCTTAACGGAATTGAGAGAGCCCGTAAAGAATCGGCTATGCAAGGTAGAGTGCCCCTACAGACCCTTCGAGCTAAAATTGATTATTGTTATTATGCGGTTCAAACCGTCTATGGAGTATTGGGGATCAAAATTTGGATCTTTGTTGAAGATGAGCAATACCTTTCTATAATCTGACCAATTATAAATCTTAAATTCTATAAGATCAAATAAAAATAATTAACCATCTTGGAGCAGTGCTATGCTTAGTGTGCGACTCGTTGAGACCAAACTTTTGCTTCTTTTCTAAAATGATAGAGAACTCGGAATAAAAACAAATTGGTATCTGGTATAATTGTTTCATATTAATTACTAAGATCCAATAAGCTAGTTAGTAAATATAGATAGTTCTATCGAATGAACGAAAGACTTTCTTTCACGAAGAGACAAACCTATATCTCTCGTAAGGCAAAAAAGAGTCTTTGGTAATGCAAGAAAAGAAAAAGGGGAGAAAGGAGAAAAAAAAAAAAAAAAATGAAATCTTCTTCCTTACAGTATTGTATGGGTCATAAATCACCCCCAAAGAGCAGTGTGATAAAGCATAAGAATTATCCTGATTATTTATAATTCAGTCTATGAAGAAAAAAAAAAAAAAAAGAAAAATAAAGAGCTTCCGGATCAATGGAAACTAAGAAAATTGATTCTTGTAAGAAATATAAATAAGAGCTCCATTGCAGAGGGTAAACCTAAGCAGCCATTTGAAAGCTATGGGAACGATGGAACCTGTGATTGCATAAGATCATATAGAATCTGAATCATTCATTGGATAGGATGGCGAAATAAACCAATAAAGAATTTATTTCATTGGAGTCCATAAGTCGACCCCATGAGGCAAATACTGAAAGAGTTAATATTCGCCTGTAAGATACTTATTGGGCAGTATCGATATATAATAAAAGAGCTATTTGTACCGTCATAATATATGTATATATTATGTATATGATATATGTAATGGGTAAATACAGGTTTATTCCTATATAACACATGATCTCAATATTTATTATCCAAATTTGCCATAGATTCTTCACAAGGAGCCGGATGAGAAGAAACTTTCATATCCGGTTCTGAAATAGAGATGGGATTCAAATAATATTATACAACCATCGACTAGAACCCAAAAAAAACAAAATTTCGTCACCAACATAGGGGAAGAATCAAGGGAGTATCTTCTCGGGGCAATCGCATTTGTTTTGGTAGATTTGCTCTTCAGGCATTGGAACCTGTTTGGATCACATCTGGGCAGATAGAAGCAGGACGACGAGCAATTACTCGTTATGCCCGTCGGGGCGTAAAAATATGGATACGTATATTTCCCGACAAACCTATTAGAACGAGACCTGCAGAAATACGTATGGGTTCGGGGAAAGCCAAGGGACCTCCAGAATATTGGGTATCTGTCGTCAAACCAGGTCGAATACTTTATGAAATAAGCGGAGTATCAGAGACTATAGCTAGAGCAGCTTTTCAAATCGTTGCATACAAAATGCCTATACATACTAAATTTATTACTAGTTCGCGTAGATAATGCCGAACCAAAGAGATATTTCTGGCGGAAAAAGATTATTTCATTATAAAAAATCCTTTTTTTCTGCCGAGGTAACAAATCTTTTGGAGGAAAAATGATTCAGTCTCAAACTTACTTGAATGTAGCAGACAACAGTGGAGCCCGAAAATTAATGTGTATTCGAGTGCTAGGAGCAGGTAATCGTAACACCGCTAATATCGGCGATGTTATCATTGCTATAATTAAAGAAGCAGCACCTAATATGCCTCTGGAAGAATCAGAAGTAGTTAGAGCCGTAGTGATACGTACGTGTAAAGAACTTAAACGTAGCGATGGAATGATAATACGATCTGATGACAATGCAGCAGTTGTCATTGATCAGAAAGGAAATCCCAGAGGAACTCGAGTTTTTGGTTCAGTTACTGAGGAATTAAGAGAATTGAATTTCACCAAAATAATCTCATTGGCTCCTGAAGTATTATAAATACTGATAAATTATGTAGAAGTAATGTCAGGCATATTCCTGAAAAAAGATAAACATGCCTTTATATTGAGATTGTAAATTTCTAAGAATTAGTTCGTCATGGGTAATGATACTATTGCTAATCTAATGACTTATATAAGAAATGCTGACATGGTAAAAAAAAAAACAGTTCGAGTAGCAGCTACTATTATTACCGAGAACATCACAAGAATTCTTCTACGAGAAGGTTTTATAGAGGATGTTAGGGAACATCGAGAAGGTAAAAAATCTTTTTTTGTTTTAACTTCAAGATCTAGGGGAAGGACGCAAAAGAGATATATAACCGCTTCAAAGCGTATTAGCAAACCTGGTCTGAGAATCTATTCTAATTATCGAGAGATCCCTAAAATTTTAGGTGGAATGGGGATTGTAATCCTTTCTACTTCGCAAGGAATTATGACTGATCGAGAAGCTCGACAAAAAAAAATAGGAGGGGAATTATTATGTATTTTATGGTAACTCCAAAATAAAAAGTAAACACCTGAATATACATTCAGGAAGAGCCTTGTATTTTTGCCTCCAATATTTAAATACTGTCAAAATAATATTGACAAAAGGGACTATTTATGATATTCTAAATCATAACGGAAATAGTATTTATTTTTTTTATCTTCATTTTTCAATTCAATGAATAAATTAAGAAATTTACGAGACTATTTAGGATATAATTATATCCTAAATAAATAGCATTTATTTTATATTTTTGTACATTAAAAATTATATTAATTTGTAAAACAATAAAAAGACTATGACTATAAAAAGAAACGTTGTTATGCTGGATGGTGTAGTTATGACCACATATCCTGATGGACTGTTCTTAGTCCTGCTAGATAACGACATGGAAGTGTTAGCGGTTATATCGGGTAAAATGAGATATCGACACATACGAATAATAAGGGGAGATAGAGTGAAAGTTGAATTAACTATTTACGATTTAAGTAGGGGGCGTATAATCTATAGATATAGACGAGAAGGTGAATCTATCTCCGATCTATATGGGTAAATCTGTCTCCGATCTATATTAAATGTATCTCGATTGGTTTAAATAACCAATCGAGATACAAAAAATAAAATACGATATGATTTTAGCATTAAAGAAAAGTAACAAATATGAAAATCCGTGCTTCTGTTCGCAAAATTTGCGAAAAGTGCCGCCTAATTCGTAGGCGGAAACGCCTTCTTGTAATTTGTTCTAATCCGAGGCATAAACAAAAACAGGGATAATTCCTATTTATATCAAAATAGGAATGTATAAAATAAATTTCGACATCCAATTTATATTATTTACTTATATTGATTGATATATTGTAATATAAGAAATATATATATATATATATATATTTCTTATATTATATTGTTATTTTTTTTTTTTTTACTAATTAAATAGAAAAATATATCAAAAATTACAAGAAGATTTGTGTCAAAAACTACAAAAAAATTTGTGCCAAAAAGTAGAAGAAAATATGTACCACGTGGAGCTATAAGAAGATTTTTGCCACGTAGAACTAAACATCGAATACTGAAAGGAGTTATTTACGTTCGAGCAAGTTTTCGCAATACCATTGTTACTGTTACAGATACATGGGGGAAAGCGGTTTCTTGGTCTTCTGCCGGTGCTTGTGGATTCAAAGGCACAAAAAGACGTTCACCATTTGCTGCTCAGACTGCAGCAGCAAATGTTGTTCATACCTTAGTAAATCAAGGTCTTCTGAAAGAAGCAGAAGTTATGATAAGTGGTCCTGGTCCGGGGAGAGATACAGCATTACGAGCCATTGCTAAAAGTGGTATACATTTAAGTTATGTACGTGATGTAACTCCTATGCCACATAACGGATGTAGACCTCCCAAAAGGAGACGTGTGTAAGAATTGAATAAATTAGAAATTAAAGAGAAAGAAATTATTAAATTATCTATTCAAATCATATTATGAATCAGAATGAAATATCAGTGACACCAGAATTTAAGTGTGTCGAATCCAGAACAGACAGTAAGCGTTTTAATTATGGTCGTTTCACTCTATCTCCGCTTCGCAAAGATCAAGCTAATACAATAGGCAGCGCAATAAGAAGAGTTTTACTCGGAGAAGTAGAAGGAACATGTATCACACGTGCTCAATTTAAAAATATATCAAACGAATATTCCGTGATAATAGGTATTGAAGAATCGATACATGAAATTTTGATGAATCTGAAAGAAATTGTACTTCGAAGTGATGCATACGGAATTCGAGAAGGGTCTATCCATGTCGTCGGACCAAAAAAAGTAACCGCTCAAGATATTATGTTACCACCTTCTGTGAGAATAATTGATACTACACAACATATAGCTAACATAAATAAATCCATTACCTTAGATATATCATTACAAATTGAAAAAGGCCGCGGATATATTATCCAAAATCCAAATAATTATAATAATAAGGATGGAATTTTTCCTATAGATGCTGCCTTCATCCCTGTACAAAATGTAAATTATAGTATTCATTCCTATTGTAGCGAAAATGAGATACAAGAAATTCTATTTCTTGAAATATGGACGAATGGAGGATTAGCTCCTAAAGAAGCACTTTATGAAGCTTCTCGGAATTTGATTTACTTTTTCCTTCCCTTTCTGCATGCAAAGGAAGAGAACATCGATGGAACAAACAGTTTAAGCGACAATATGACTCCTTCTTTACCTAATTCGCATATATCGACTGATACGAAGAGAATAGTTTTCGATCAAATGTATATCGACCAATTAAACTTCTCTACTAGGATATATAATTGCCTCAAAAAGGCCAATATAAATACATTATCGGACCTCTCAAATTACAGTCGAGAAGATTTAATGAAAATAAAACATCTTGGGGAACAATCTGTCAAAGAAATATTGGAATTTATGCGAAATATTGGAATTGATTCACCGGGGAATCGGGTTTAGGTTTATAAATAGTTCCATTTCATCTCTCCATTGATTCCCTTTTTCTAAGTTCTTCTGGAAAGTAATTGGAATAAATCTTTGACTATTCTATAACAATATTAGAAAATATCTGATAAAATATATCTAGGGAGAGACCATTTGTCTTGAATCAACTACTCCCTAGATATATGAACAAAAGATTTCCCTCCTATATTCAGACATTCTAAATTAGATCAAATTGGAAAAGACCTAGAGTTAAAGATTCATCTATAGGTAACGTTGCCCCAATACCTAACCAAAGAGCTACTGCGGTACCGATTAAGAATACTGTTGTAGCTACTGGACGACGAAATGGATTTTGGAATTGATTAACATTCTCCAAGAAAGGGACTGTCAATAGTCCTGCAGGTACTGAAGCCATTAAAAGGACACCTAATAGTTTATTAGGTACTGTACGAAGTATTTGAAATACGGGGAAAAAATACCATTCCGGTAATATTTCCAAAGGAGTTGCAAATGGATTTGCCGGTTCACCAATCATTGATGGTTCTAGAACTGCTAAACCTACGGTACATGCAATAGTACCAAAAATAACTACTGGAAAAATATATAAGAGATCATTGGGCCAAGCGGGTTCACCATAATAATTATGCCCCATGCCTTTAGCTAATTTAGCCCTTAATACAGGATCATTCAAGTCAGGTTTCTTTGTTATTGGGATAAGTAGATTCTTATGAATGAATCTATCCCCCGAAAGAACCGGACATGCCAATTTTGATCATCCGGCTCGAGCAATAATTGAAATCAAAATGATGAAGGGCGTATTGTTAGAATAAGAATTAAGAAGATCTATACCATTCTTCATAATTTGATTATTTCGTATTAAATGCTCAGTACCCAAGTAAGCTCACAAATTCGATCATGATCAATATGCCTTTTGGGTCATCTTATTCCTTGTAATCTGTGTGTATCTCGACCTCCACAATTCTTTTTTTATTTCTTTTTTTTTTTTTTTATACAAGGTATTGACTTGTTACTGATCTGGCCTTTTTCCTTCTTTAGACCCCTTTTTTACTCCGATAGTTTACCCTATTGAAATGCAAGGGAAATGCATGCATTTTCATACTATGAAAATGAAAGAATAAGTAAGTAATAAATTTTACTTATGAATGTTATTACTATTACCTGGATCTCACGGAGCCTAATTCGGATTCGATCATAGAAATAACTCTCTTGGAACACAACAAAGTGCTCCCCTTTTACCCAGGTTCTAAACTTCCTATTTTTGGGAAGAAAATTGGGACAGAGACACAATTAATCTTTATATGACAGATCCAAAAATTGATCTGCACGGCCTGACCAATAGTTCAAGTCACACACTCCCATAATCCATTTTCTCCATCTGAAATGAGTATCTACTTCAATTCTTTGTATTAAATAAAGAATACTTAATAATTGAAAGGAGAAATCCGAGAAACATGCTTTCTTATTTCCATATTTCCAATAAGAAATATTCGCGGCAATGATATTGATATATCGTAAAATAATATGTTTTGAATACTTATTCAAAATTGATATTTCCTCTCTATAAAGGACCTGAAATACCTTGCTTGCGGATCATTAGAAAATGCATTAACATAAATACAGCAGTAAGAAGGGGTAATATGAAAGTGTGTAAACTATAAAAACGAGTCAAGGTAGATTGACCCACACTAACACTTCCGCGTAATAACTCTACCAAAGGAGCTCCTATTAACGGAATGGCCTCAGGCACACCGGTCACAATTTTGACTGCCCAATAACCAATTTGATCCCAGGGCAAAGAATACCCAGTTACACCGAAAGATACGGTTAATACAGCTAGAATTACACCCGTAACCCAAGTTAATTCGCGAGGTTTTTTGAATCCACCTGTTAGATAAACACGGAATACATGCAAGATCATCATTAAAACCATCATACTTGCCGACCATCGATGGACCGATCGGATTAGCCAACCGAAGTTCACTTCAGTCATTATGTATTGAATAGAGGCAAAAGCTTCTAGAACAGTGGGACGATAGTAAAAAGTCATAGCAAAACCGGTAGCTACTTGTACCAAAAAACAAGTCAGTGTGATCCCCCCTAAACAATAAAATATATTAACATGAGGAGGAACATATTTACTAGTGATATCATCCGCAATCGCCTGAATCTCGAGACGCTCCTCGAACCAATCGTATACTTTATTGAGATAGGTAAACTCAAATTCCCCCTCTAAAAACCGTATATGAAAATTTCCTTTCATACGGCTTAAACAAGAACACCCAAATACCTTTTTGAACAAAGTACATGGTTTCTTGATATTTAATTTCTTTGTATGAAGGAAGAGGATTCAGAATAATCCATGATTTCCTACAATAAGAAGGAAGAGAAACTTCATTCATAGTCCTCAAATTTCAAGTTGGCTCATTCTTATGCAAAATAAATCGCTATAGGCCTTTTGAACGATCTTTTATCCTATTCGTGATAGAACAACTAGTATGGACGATCAATAGGAATTATCTTGTCGAGATCTCGATAGATGAATCAATCTAAACCTCAGATTTCCATTTCACCCCGATGATTTTTTTTATACTCAAAAGGTTTTATGGGTTATAACCTTTCCATTTCATTGTTACTCACTTAATGAAATATACTAACTAATAAAAATGAAATTATCTCATTCTTTAATCAGCATCAGTAGAAAAAGGAAGAGAGATCCCTCAATTTATGATCATACTTCTTTCAAATTATTGAGAAGCTTGGTCACGAGGTCTCAAAAACAGGCATAAAAAACCATAGTTCAGATTTTCTTTAATATATTCCTCGTGCTCCGGATATTAACTATTAGAGCAATATCCAACGAGGTAAGAGGATCGTCTTTATTTTATGAAGACAACAGACCGGTTTTCTGTACTAGAATAGAGATCAATTTTAACAAGTCGCACACCCATAATTCCAAAAATCCTTAGATAAAAAAAGTAATTACACGATCAAACTACCAGAACGTAATAACCTAAAAATGAAAGCTATTCAAAATCTTTCCTTCCTTAGTTCTTTTTCTTTTGGATGAACTCGGGATCCGGGCGGATTTTCTATTTTTTCTAGACCCAACTAACTGGAATTCCGTCTAATAAAATGGAAGAATTATAAATTTCCAAGATAATAGATAAGAATACTGCAAATAGAGCCATTGCAACACCCATAAAAGGAGTAGTTCCCCATCCGGGAGCAACTTTACCAGATTCTGTATTAAGTGGTTTTAAATAATTTCCTACACTAGTTCGTATTGGTCCGGTTCTTGAAGTATCATCAATGGTCTGTGTAGCCATAAAAACAATAGTATTGGTTGAGATCTAATTAACTTTGTATACTATTATGTATATATACATACATAGGATTACCTACCAATGGAAACTGCAACCTTAGTCGCTATCTCCATATCTTGTTTGCTTGTTAGCTTTACTGGTTATGCCCTATACACCGCCTTTGGGCAACCTTCTGAACAACTTCGAGATCCTTTTGAAGAGCACGAGGACTAGTTGAAAAAAAAAAATGACCTTCCCGATCGGGAAGGTCATTTTTTTATTAGAGAAGATTTGAAAAATAGAAAATTATTTTCCCCCTCTATCCGGAACTTTGGGGGGTTCTCGGAAGAAAATAGCGAAAAAAATGATCCCTAAGGTCGACACCAAAAGGAATGTATAAACCAATGCTTCCATAGATTCGATCGTAGTTTACAATTATAGAGATAACTTTCGTACTAATTACAACATTTTCCATAAAAAAGGTGGAATGAAAAGATTTTGATTACTGAGATGAAATCTCTCAATATTTATTAACGAGCGGAGCAATACCATCTTATACCACTTGTCTTTTAGTAGTTGGATCTCCCAGTTTTTGGAATGCCCCAAATTCTACTTGAGCATCCAAATCCGGATCAATACCAGCGAAAACATCTCTGAATAGAGTTCTAGCACCATGCCAAATGTGTCCAAAAAAGAAAAGAAGAGCAAATGTAGCATGCCCAAAAGTAAACCAACCCCTTGGACTACTCCGAAAAACACCGTCCGATTTCAAAGTAGCACGATCTAACTCAAAAATTTCACCTAATTGTGCACGTCTAGCATATTTTTTGACTATAGCAGGATCACCAAAACTAACCCCATCAAGTTCACCACCATAGAACTCAACAGTTACACCTACTTGTTCAACACTATATTTTGATTCTGCTCTTCTAAAAGGAACATCGGCTTTCACAATTCCTTCTTCATCTACTAGAACGACTGGAAATGTTTCGAAAAAGGTAGGCATACGACGTACAAAAAGCTCATGTCCCTTTTTATCTTTGAAAATAGGGTGTCCTAACCAACCAACAGCAATTCCATCTCCATTGTCCATCGCACCCGCCCTGAATAACCCCCCTTTAGCTGGATTATTCCCAATGTAATCATAAAAAGCAAGTTTTTCAGGAATTTTTGACCAAGCTTCTGATAGACTTAGATTTTCAGCCAGACCGGCACGAACCCGTCGATCTATTTCTTGTTGAAAGTATCCCTGATCCCACTGGTAACGAGTAGGACCAAATAATTCGATCGGAGTGGTTGCGGAACCATACCACATTGTTCCGGCCACAATGAAAGCTGCAAAAAATACAGCAGCAATACTGCTGGATAGAACAGTTTCAATATTCCCCATACGTAATCCTTTGTATAAACGTTGGGGAGGACGAACACTGAGATGGAATAGACCTGCTAATATACCCAATATACCTGCTGCAATATGATGAGAAGCTATTCCTCCCGGAACAAAAGGATCAAAACCTTCAGCTCCCCATGCCGGATTTACAGGTTGTATTTTTCCAGTTAGTCCATAAGGGTCAGACACCCATATTCCAGGGCCATACAAACCCGTTACATGAAACGCTCCGAATCCGAAACAAGCTGCTCCTGAGAGGAATAAATGAATTCCAAAAATCTTAGGCAAATCTAAAGAAGGTTTTCCTGTACGGGAATCACAGAATACATCTAGATCCCAATATACCCAATGCCAGATAGCTGCTAAAAAGCATAAGCCAGAAAACACAATATGTGCCCCAGCCACACCTTCATAACTCCAAATACCTGGATTAGATACAGTTTCTCCGGTTATACTCCATCCACCCCATGAATCCTTTATTCCTAAACGAGTCATAAAAGGTATAACGAACATACCTTGTCTCCACATTGGATCAAGAACAGGATCGGACGGGTCGAAAACTGCTAATTCGTAAAGAGCCATTGAACCGGCCCAACCAGAAACTAGAGCTGTATGCATTATATGTACAGCAATTAACCGGCCAGGATCATTCAACACAACGGTATGGACACGATACCAAGGCAAACCCATGAAAATACCCCTTTATCAGAAAAAGTAGACACTATGTAACTTTCTCGCATTAGAGAAGATTATGTTATGGAGTTAGACCTTTGTCTCAAAGGTAAACATTTATTCATTAATAGAAATAGAAAAACATCTATTAATAGAACAGTTTCAAAAAATAGAATTGAGAAGCGGAGATATTTTATCATTTATATGTACCAATATACAATGTGGAAATTGGTCCCATTTATATCAAACAAAATAAAAATAATAAATTACTTTACAAAACACCTTAATGAATTAGGTATTTTATGAAGAAAGGCACGTCCGCTTATTTGGTCCTATTACTCATTTTATCTTATAATCTATCTTTGTAATAGAGAGAAATATTATTGAATATACTTTTGATATAATAATGACCAACTTACCCTCTGTTTTCGTGCCTTTGGTGGGCTTGTTTTTTCCGGCAATTACAATCGTTTTTCTATATTTCTATATTCAAAATGACGAAATTTTATGAATCTGATCAAATTAGATTCATAAATAGGTTCCAATCTTTCAATCGTAGAACAAATATATCTATATGATTTATCTATATGATTTTTTTCTAATATAAGATAAAACCTTGTTCTAAATATGAACATAAATAGATCTAAATAGATATTCTCTATTTATTTAGATCTATTCATATATGATAAATAAATGGAGATACATTACATGATGTATACATCATAAATAGAATCGAATGTGATATGTATATATGTATGATACATATCATATAGGCCCGTGTGTGAAGGAATAAGTCTTTCTTACTTCTATTTAAGAATATGTGTATATATACACTTGAATATAGAGATTCATATTTTTATTTGACTGATGCAATGAAGTATTATTTTGACAATCAATAAGTTAAGGGCAAAATTGAAAAAAGCACAGACAAAAAAGAACATGGAAAAAGAATAAGAATAAAAAAAAAATCGTTCTAAATATTTTTTTTTTTTTTATCAAAATGCTTATATGTATATGGCTAGTTTATAAATATAGCCAATTTATGAGAATGACTTTGGGATGGGGAGTCAAGATTTGTTCAATCCCTCAATTTAAATAGGACGTAATTTGTTATGAATCGTCGATCCAAATGGCTCTGGATAGAACCCATAACAGGGTCTCGAAAAATGAGCAATTTTTTTTTCGCTTGTCTCCTTTTTTTTGGTTCACTAGGATTTTTCGTGGTCGGAATTTCAAGTTACCTTGGTAGGAACCTTATACCCTTTTTGTCATCTCAGCAAATACTTTTTGTTCCACAAGGAATTGTAATGTGTTTTTATGGGATTTCAGGTCTGTTCATTAGCTCTTATTTGTGGTGCACTATTTTGTGCAATGTAGGTAGTGGCTACAATAAGTTTGATGAAAAAGAAGGAGTTGTATGCCTTTTTCGTTGGGGATTTCCCGGAAGAAATCGTCGTATTTTTCTCCAATTTCTTATGAAAGATATTCAGGCAATCAAAATGGAAGTTCAAGAAGGTCTTTTTCCTCGTCGTGTTCTTTATATGGAAATAAAGGGCCAACAAGACATCCCTTTAACTCGTACTGAAGAAAATTTAACTCTGCGTGAAATGGAACAGAAAGCTGCCGAATTAGCTCGTTTTTTACGCGTATCCATTGAAGGATTTTGAAATGGGGGAAAGTCTTCTATTTTAATATACAAATAGATAGATCTGTATTAGTAGATACGAGAAAAAGTTTTGACATAACATTTGTTTGGAGGGTAAGATCATATAGTCAGTTTATTTCCACCATATTACTTATGGAAGCAAACCGGTATTCTTGTTGGCAAACACTCCATATCATTCTTTATCTATTAGATAGAAACAAAAGGTCCAATAAACACGGATATCACATATCAAAAGAATACAATGAAGTGAATTACTATATATATATAGTTTTTTACACCTTTTTATATATATGCACGTGAAATTCCAAATTTCATCTCCTATATGTACCAAAGAGTACAGAATTGGTATTATTAGAATTAAACTTCAATTTATTTGCCACTTAAATTGAAGTGATTCTTCGGGTCAAGAGTTAAATAAGAAAACAATAAATAGAAAATTAGTCCAAATCAAAGCGATTTTAAAGGGTTGATCCTTCCTTTTTTACTCTACTTCTCATTCGGAACAAACCATCCCTCATCCGAAAGATATTTTCTATCGAGGTCGAAGAATTACGCAAAAGATCATTCTATGGGTCCCATACCTCGTTCTATAATTCGTACTTTGTTCAGATTTTGGACAGAGCTAACGAGCCAATCGAGTTCGTTAGCGATTCACGAATTGAAAGTGGCCAAATATAAAGCATTAGCTTCTCTACAATATCTTACATGTTTAATAGTACTGCCTTGGGGAATTTCAATTTCATTACAGAACGGTTTGGAATCTTGGGTTACAAATTGGTGGAATACTGGTCAATCAAAAAAAATTTTTGATTATTTACAAGAAGAAAACGCTCTAGGAAAATTTGAGAAAATAGAAGAGCTATTCCTGTTAGAAATAATGGTGGAAGATTCTTCGGAAACGCATTCACAAGATCTTCGTGTAGAGATGCAGAAAAAAATGATCCAATTGGTCAAAATATATAATCAAGATTGTATCCAAATAATCTCACATTTATTAGCAAATTTAATAGGTTTTGTTGTTCTAAGTGTTTATCTCATTCTGGGTAGGAAGAAACTTGGCATTCTAAATTCTTGGATCCAAGAAGTCTTCTACAGCCTAAGCGATACAATGAAAGCTTTTTCTATTCTTTTAGCAACCGATCTATGTATTGGGTTTCATTCGCCCCATGGTTGGGAACTTATTATCGATTCGATCTTCGAAAATTATGGATTTGCCCATAACGAACGAATAATATCTGGTCTCGTTTCAACTTTTCCAGTCATCTTAGACACAATTTTTAAATATTGGATCTTCCGTCGTTTGAATCGTATATCTCCTTCACTTGTAGTAATTTATCACTCGATGAATGAATAACAAATGGGTTTATCCCTCATTTAACCCCCCCCCCCTTTTTTTACTTTTTAGGGCGATACTTCTTATTTTTTATCTTTAGGTTTAATATAGTAGCAGAATTGCAGACAGGTCACTATGATAGTTACCTACTACCATTTATTTAAAATAAAAGATTTGGAACCAAAAATTGAACCATGCAAAATAGAAAAACTTATGATAACTGGGTAAAAAAGTGGATAACTCAATCAATTTCCGTCTTAATCATGATAGATATAATGACTCGGACATCTATTGCGAATGCATATCCCATTTTCGCACAGCAAGGTTATGAAAATCCTCGAGAAGCAACTGGGCGTATTGTATGTGCCAATTGTCATTTGGCTAAAAAACCTGTGGAGATCGAAGTTCCACAGTCCGTGCTTCCTGATACCGTATTTGAAGCAGTTGTTAAAATACCCTATGATAAGCAAATAAAACAAGTTCTTGCTAATGGTAAGAAAGGAACTTTAAATGTAGGAGCTGTTCTTATTTTACCCGAAGGTTTTGAATTAGCTCCTCCGGATCGTATTTATCCTGAGATTAAGGAAAAGATAGGTGATCTTTATTTTCAGAACTACCGTCCGAATCAAAAAAATATTATAGTAATAGGTCCTGTTCCTGGTCAAAAATATAGTGAAATTGTCTTTCCCATCCTTTCACCAAATCCCGCTACTAATAAAGCAGCTCACTTCCTGAAATATCCCATATATGTGGGTGGTAATAGAGGAAGAGGACAAATTTATCCCGATGGGAGCAAAAGCAACAATACAGTCTACAACGCTTCAGCAACGGGTAAAGTAAGTAAAATTGCACGTAAAGAAAAGGGTGGATATCAAATAACTATTGATAATTCATCAGACGGTCGACAAGTGGTTGACTTTGTACCTCCGGGACCGGAACTTCTTGTTTCAGAAGGCGAATTCATCAAGGCGGATCAGTCGTTAACGAATAACCCTAATGTAGGTGGATTTGGTCAGGAAAATGCAGAAATAGTACTTCAAGATCCTTTACGTGTTCAAGGTCTTTTATTATTCTTAGCATCTGTCATTTTAGCACAGATATTTCTGGTTCTTAAGAAGAAACAATTTGAGAAAGTTCAATTGGTCGAAATGAATTTTTAGGTGCATAAAAGATTTGAATCTCCATCTTATTGATGATTAATGCAATTATAGATAGATATAAAAATAAAAAAACTTCTTCGGAGCCCTTCATTTGCCCCTTCCCTCTGTTCGAATATATTGTGAAGGATGAGGAAATAGAAATAATATGTGCATCATTAATAATGAGTTATTCCGGAACAGACTTGCTAAACATAGTCATGCGCGACATTACATATTATATACATCTCATCTTTTCTCACCTTGATCTATCGTATTCAAAACAAATGATCAAAACATAAATAGAAGGAAGGAAAGAATTCAGTAATCTTGGTTTACTATTTTTGCTTTTTTTCTCATTTATCCTACAAGTAAAAAGTAAAAAAAAGATATATATATATATATATCTTTTTTACTTTTTACCATTATTTTGCCAATCGCAAGAAGAGCGCATTCGTTTTCTAATTCCATTCCTACATTTTGGACTGAAATGAGAAAAGGAGCAGCAAAGGCATATATTGCTGCCCATTGAGTAAATGGGCCTTTTAACAAAACAAATCTTTGAATGAAATGGTTCGTTCCTTTTATAATCCTAATAGTTATTATATTATAAAACTATAAATTCTATTTTTTACACTTGCAAAATTTATTGCAAATGAACAAATATTGCAGAAATATTCTGCAGATCCGTAAAAACCGTTAATTGATTTTTGGAAAAAAATACATTCTAATTGGATCGATCCAATTCTCTTTATAATGAAAATGAAATCTTTCTAATAAAAAAGATAATTATTTGTAGAATTTGTATGAATTATCCTCCTATCATTAATCTACAATTGGATTTATTGACAATAAATAATAAGTAAAGATAAGACCTTACCTTCCTTTGTGTTCAAAGAAGGGTAAGATCTTACCTTTATTTTTGAGTTTTCACTTTCGTATGTACAGTATCTCTTATAGATACGTAATACATTTCATGACTATAAAGATGATCCTAATCCGGAATAAGAACCGTAGAAAAAAATACCTATTAAACCAATAACGAGAATACCAGTTAAAGTACCTATCAACCAAAGAGGGATCCTTCCGGTGGTATCGGCCATTTCTATTACTTCCTTTCACATTTTTTTTAAGTAGTCATGCTCAAGACATAAACAATAATACATAGAAATATTAGATCTCACCAAATTGGGTGAGAAAGAATATTCTTACTGTTCCTAATTGAAAAAGTAATTAGAGAATAGAACAGCAAGTACAAAAATAAGTAACAACCCCCAATAGAGGCTGGTACGATTTAATTCCACATTTTGTTCATTCGGGTTTGATTGTGTCATAAATAGCTCCGTTATTTAGTTTATATAAAGTTTATCGCTGTATGAACTGCATTGCTGATATTGATCCCAAGAAAAAAACCGTAGGTACAGCTAGCCCGTGAACGGCCAACCATCTAACTGTAAAAATGGGATAGGTTCTATCTATAGTCATTAATACCTCCTAAAAAGATCTAGATCTAGTAAATTCATCGAGTTGCTCTAATGAATCGAAACGGCCAGTTACTAATGGAACCTCTTGTCGGCTTTCTGTGAAATACTCATTTGGCCGAGGGCTCCCGAATACATCATAAGCTAAACCCGTACTGACAAATAACCAACCTGCAATGAATAGAGAAGGTATAGTAATGCTATGGATAACCCAGTATCGAATACTAGTAATAATGTCAGCAAAAGCGCGTTCTCCCGTATTCCCAGACATGCTAAGCTCCATACATATATTATTGTAAAATCAAGGGTAAATTGATCCCATGAAAGAAAGAGATCAGGAAATGGAAAACTACTGATATCTTCTACAATCCTTGTTTGATTGTCAATATGATACCAAAGGTATATTTGAAGTATACTGAACCAGTATAGCTAGCCTTCTTCTAACATAGCAATATAATTTTGCTAAATATTGAAAGGGATTAGGATAAAACGATTCTGCTACTGCCAGTTCCTCCAGCTCTGTTTGATAAACTGAATCCATTTTTTTTGCTTTCTTTTCACTGAACAGAAATGAGAGAATCTCGCATATTTCAATTTCATAATAGCTTGAGAAACCCTGTCTCTAATTGGATATACGGATCATAGAGAAATTCATTTCATTTGAGCAGTAATCATTGTAATGGCTCTCGCTTCTACAAGTGACTTTCTAACATGAATACATTCATGTCGTTTTAATAAGAAGATAAAGGAGTATCATTCATTATAAATAAAACTCATCCAGATATACTGTTTCTTTCTCTATTTTGTTTTAACATTATTTATATGGTGTATTTACAATAGTATTGCGGATAAAGTTATCCATGAACTTAATGACTTAAATAATATAGCACTTTGAGTGTGAACGACCGGAGTGCTATTCCTCTTATGAATAAAAAGGAATCGATGAATAGTGAAATATTATCTTGATCAAATGTAAATATGTTACTATTTCTATTTTCTTTTCCAAGAAAGACAGGATATCAGGGTTTACCTAAATTACTCGCCAATTACTGGTCTTAAAAAGGCGTATGGAAAAAGTGAATCCACTTAAGTTTATTTTTACTATGCTTGGCTGTAGCAAAAGTGTCTTTCGTTCTAAAGACCGATAGAGATAATGTAAGGTGATCTAATCAGAATCATTATCAAATTCACTTAGTAATAGACTATTACGTATGATAATTAATAAATTGGGGGATTTTTTGCTTTTTCGATAAAATGAAGAAAATATCTTTCTATCGTCTATTTCCTCTATGTTTGTTCATAACATTAATATTGTTAGATATTAAATTCTAAATTGGTATCTATTTATTATATACTCTTTTTTTTTTGCTGATCCTAGATCAAAATTTAGGTAATTGCCTGATAAAAATACGTATCAATCATTTTTTTTTCATTGAGTCCTTCCATGCTTACTATAATTAGTTATTTTGGTCTTTTATTAGCTTTGCTTATTTTCACCTCAGTCCTATTCATCGGTCTAAGCAATATACGACTTATTTGAAATAAAATAAAACCTCTTAATTCACTTCAGTATTAACTTTTCTCAATAGGAATTGAGATTCCGAGTAAATTCGAGGTACTATGTAGATTAGCTATTAATCCTTACCTATTCTTAAAAAAAAAAAAAAAAAAATATGATTGAAGTTTTGTTATCCGGAATTGTGTTAGGTCTAATTCCTATCACTTTGGCTGGATTATTTGTAACTGCATATTTACAGTACCGACGTGGTGATCAATTGGATATTTGATTTAGGACCATATTATGAATGGGTCTCCTACTGATTCTGGGGAATAAGATCCCATTGGCCGTTTCAGTTTAAGTGACAAAAAGATTGGATAAAAAAAGAAGGATCACGCTCTGTAGGATTTGAACCTACGACATCAGGTTTTGGAGACCTGCGTTCTACCAAACTGAACTAAGAGCGCTTTTTTTTGAAAGAAAGGAAAGAAGGGGAAAAACTTTTTCCCTCTTAAAACATTTTTGCCTGTGGTATGACCCAATCACTTATTATTGATGTTTCAGTGAATAAATATCACTCGAATTCCTTTTTTCTTTTATAGGAGGAAAAGTACTAGGTAGGGATGACAGGATTTGAACCTGCGACATTTTGTACCCAAAACAAACGCGCTACCAAGCTGCGCTACATCCCTTTTAATCGTGAGTATTTTTATTCGATATTAAATAAAATTTATTTTATTTTCCACATTTATCTGCTTTGATTCCCATTTGGTTTCGTAAATAGACTGTAGATATCATCTATAAGATGTCTATTTATTGACAGTACTTGATTAATATAACATTTTCTGTTCCAGAAAAATAACCCGAATCCTTGTACAAATATCTGTTTGCAGTGTTTTAATAGACTCATAAACTACGGGTGTAGTTGACCATATAATATATGCATCACGATTGAGAAGGAGAACTTACGAACAATGCAAGATATAAAAACATATCTTTCCACAGCGCCTGTGTTAACTACTTTATGGTTGGGATCTTTAGCCGGTTTATTGATTGAGATAAATCGTTTTTTCCCAGATGCCCTGACTTTTCCCTTTTTTTCATTTTAATTTTCCTCTCCTGCGAACCCGAAAGAAAAAAATGATGTTAGATTCATTCACTCCTTTTCTTCTTGGATAAAGAAAAAAAAGATTAGATTCAATCTCTTTAGAAAGGGGGAGGGGGTGAAGTTAGAATAAACAAAAAAATAGAAATCTAGATCCAAAAGTTACTCCCACAAATAGTAAACTACTGAAAACTCCTAATTAAAGATTTTATTACGAGAATGAATTAAGTAATAAAATCTTTAATCATTCTTTGACAACTTCTATCCCTTTCTCTTTCTTCTCTTTTTTCCAAATTGAAAAGAAAAGAAGTAGATACAATATCCAGAATAAGTTATATGGCCAAGGGTGGAAATGTAAGAGTAACAATTACTTTAGAATGTACTAGTTGTACCCAAGATAGTGTTGATCAAAAATCGCCGGGTGTTTCGAGATATACAACTCGAAAAAATCGTCGCAATACTCCTCTTCGATTGGAATTGAAGAAATTTTGTCCTTATTGTTACAAGCATACCATTCACGGAGAAATAAAGAAATAGATTGAATCTACCATTCCTACCCAGGAATAGAAATATATCAAAGATATTTCTCTATCTTTGTATTTTAACAAAATATGTCACTGTCAATATTTCTTTTCGAAATATTTTGAAAAATAGTATTGGAAAGGTTCATGAAACAAACTATGAATAAATTGAAGCCATCTTTTCGGAATACATCTAAATCATCTTTTCATAAAAAATCTAAGCCATCTTTTCGGAATAGATCTAGGCCATCTTTTCGGAATAGATCTAAGCCATCTTTTCGGAATAGATCTAAGCGGAATAGATCTAAGCGATTTTCTCCAAATAAGCAGTCTTTTCGAAAACGTTTATCGTCAATTCGGCCTGGAGAGCAAATCGATTATAAAAATATTAGCTTAATTAGTCGATTTATTAGCGAGCAAGGAAAAATACTATCTCGCCGAATGAATCGATTAACGTTGAAACAACAACGCTTAATAGCTAGGGCTATTAAACAAGCTCGTATTCTATCTTTGATCCCTTTTCTTTCTTTAAAATGAAAAGTAAAGAAATAAACTTGCTCCTGGATTGAATCGAAGCTGCTATATCTGACAAAGATAGCACAGATTTCTTGTTCTATAAATGAAAATAATTATGAAAAAATAGAGAATTTCATTATCCAAATGGATTTGTTCATCTCGAATTCATTTTTGTATTGTCTCTAGTTTCCCGGAGAATTTCTCCGGGAGATTGGATTTGACTATTTCATAATACAACAATATTTTCTAAGATCATAGAGAAGCAATTATTATTTAATACAGCTATTTGCGCAAGTGTTTTACGATTTGTAAGCAACTGCCTTTTACATAAAAATTGTATGAATTTATTATAGGAGACTCCATTAGCACGGGATGCTGCATTAATCCGAGTAATCCACAAACGACGAAAATCTCTCTTTCGCTTAATTCTATCTCGGTGAGCGGAAACTAAGGCTCTCATCTTCTGTTGGTTAGCAGTTCGAAAAAGTTTTGAATGGGCCCCCCGGGAGCCTGATACAAATGCAAGAATCTTTTTTCGACGTTTTTGAGCTATATATCCACGTTTGACTCTGGTCATTGAAGTTGATTCTTCATAAATGACTAATCTATTTTTTGATCAATCATTTTTTTGTTTGGTTTATTAAGAATCAAACTGATTTTTCTAATGTATAAAATATAGATTCCAATGGCTTTTGCTACAGTAACCTTCCCAACCATAATTCCCTTCAGTTAGGTATCTTCCAAATAGGCAAGGGATTGGACCTTGCATTTAAGTAAGAAAAAAAATATATCTATATATTTATTATGGATTTCCTCGTTCCTATAGTTCGATATCTAACGGTAAGGTCCTCTCTATACGCCGGAGCCCTAAAATATGAGATGAGTATTTGGTAACTTGTATAGTTTACCATCTTCAGCTCTACTCTCCCCACCCCCGAATTATAAAGTAAGAAATACTCTCATGATAAGATTTATAGATACAGTAACGACATGTAATTGTGAGAGTTGGCAAGGTAGCTGACCTTTTATCCGTTCTCGCAGCAATATAAGCATAATCTTTATGCTTTTTAAATTTGCATTATTTCCTCGCTCAATGGATTGATGACCATTCGCTACCAATGAGGAAGTGCTTTTCATCCCACATCAAGGTGATTGGATTTGCACCAATGGAAACCATAAATTTCATCCCCGGTAAGAGTAGATGATAGATCTGTACTTTTTCACAGAAGGAAAGTTCTTCTTGTTAGAGCAATTTCCTGGTCCGTTTCAGCTTCTGATCCAAACGAGTCGCACATACACCCTAGCACATACTCCTTTACGCTGAGGACATCCTCGAAGAGCAGGAGATTTTGTTCTATTTTCTATTGGCTGTCTCGCATTTCTAATAAGTTGTTGAATAGTCGGCACTTTGAATTCTATCCGAAATTGAATGGTTCGGATTGATCCTAACCAACGATATAAAGTATATATAAAGTGTATATATTAATTATAAATAATGAATAAGTTAAGAAGAATCAATTTCTTAAATAATTCTTTAAAGATAGACAATGGCATACATAAATGTGGAGATAAATGCCATGCCATAAATGATCTCAATTCTCGTTCCTATAGTTGCGCTATCTAATTAGCGTGCCTAAAGTGCGATATCTAATTAACTTATAATGAATAAGTGAAGAAGAATAAATTTGTAATACTTTATATAATTAGATAGGAATCTTATTTATTTATTGGTAAAAATAATATGCATGAGATGGAAGTTAGGAGTTCTCTAATCAATAAAAAAAATAACAAATTGTGTGGATTCAAAGAAAGAAATAAATGATCTGTGTATAATGCTAATTGACAGAAAGAAATTATTATAAATATAATAAAGGTATGGTAAGTATAAAGAAATTTTGATTGCGAGAAACCTATTCTATATTATTTATATATATTATTATTTATATATATTGTAACTAATTAATATGCTTTTTAATATTACGAGCAATAATGAAACAAAACTTGCCAAATACAATGATGACATTATATAATGATACATAGAGATATTGTGTTGCGTTGTTTACAAAACATGTTACGAGCAATAATGAAACAAAACTTGCCAAATACAATGATGACATTATATAATGATACATAGAGATATTGTGTTGCGTTGTTTACAAAACATGTTACGAGCAATAATGAAACAAAACTTGTCAAAACTTGCCAAATACAATGATGACATTCTATAATGATACATAGAGATATTGTGTTGCGTTGTTTACAAAACATGTTACGAGCAATAATGAAACAAAACTTGTCAAAACTTGACAAAACTTGACAAAACTTGCCAAATACAATGATGACATTCTATAATGATAAATAGAGATATTGTGTTGCGTTGTTTAAATGTTACGAGCAATAATGAAACAAAGCTTGTCAAATAATGATAATATTACCTATAATGTAACATAGAAATATTATGTTTGCATCTACAAACAGCCGATCACTGAATTGATCCTCATTTCTGAATAGTGTGTCAGATAGGGCTTGGTACCTCCTATCTGACATAATATTCGGAGATGTTATATCAGTAGTAGTAGGAATCAGTAGTAGGCTCAAATCCTACTGAGGATGGATCGTAACCCAAATTGACAAAGACTGGAATCGAGACCCCGCTGACAAACCCTACTGGGATCGAGCCCCACTGATATAATGTTCCTTTCTTCTTCAACTCACAAAAGTCCTCACACGCACATAATATTTTAGAATAGTATGTCAGATAGGTCTTGGTACCTCCTATCTGACATACTATTCGGAGTATGTCTATATCAGTAGGCTTTGATCGTCCTACTGATATACGTATTCTTTTCTTCAGAATACTTTTTTTTTTAATAGGGAAAAACAAAAAGAACAAATTGAAAGAATAAGATGCTTAAAATTGACTAATAATATTTTTTTTAATGCAACAAAAATTATTTTAAATACCACTATCACAGGAGGGATATGATCACCACTTTTGCATTGTCTTGGCTACAAAGATGTAGCCCAATAATATTGTTTGGTTTCTATTATGGTTTTTTGGAAAAACAAAAAGAACAAATTGAAAGAATAAGATGCTTAAAATTGACTAATAATATTTTTTTTAATGCAACAAAAATTATTTTAAATACCACTACCACAGGAGGGATATGATCACCACTTTTGCATTGTCTTGGCTACAAAGATGTAGCCCAATAATATTGTTTGGTTTCTATTATGGTTTTTTAGCAACATTGCCAATTGGTCCAGCTCAGATGTATTACGTCAGGTCCATTTTGATACAAGATAAGATAATAGACAGGAATAATAGAATAATTCCTACGCGAAAATTGATTCTTAGCGGTTCTTTTGTAGGACAACTTATAGTCTTCTCATCCATTTATCTTTGCCCTATTTATACATCGATATACAAACCTCATGTGATGACTCTAATGTTTGTACCAGTCTTTTTCTTTCTTTTGATTAGGTTATTCTCCTTCAATCTATTGTTGCCTGGGGTTAACAATCCAGGAATAGAGTTTTTTCTTGGAGTAACTCTACAATTGCTTAATCCTGCCCTTTTCAGCAGATCTGTGTATACAAGATTAGTAAACATGATGCTGTTTAGATATAGCGGAAACCTTTTATTTCTGCTAAGCACCGCAGCCGGATGGTTGAGCGGACAAATTCTATTTGTCAAAGTTACAAAAATATTCTGTTCACGTGTGGAACGCGATTCACCTTTCAATTTGGCAAAAAAAAGGAGGTTTTTCGCTTTCACTTTCCAAGTTATTTTCTTTGGTTACTTTATGGTCACATGTTATGGCAGAAACCCAGCATTTTTCATTACTAAATGGAATGACCAAAGATCCTTTCTTCAGGGTCCTCTAGAAGAGAAACCAGACGAAACGGAAGAATTCAGCCTTAAGAAAAAGACAAGTAGAAAGAAAATTAATAAATTTTCTTTTAAGAAGACAGCTTCTAAGAAAGCTTCTAAAGCCATTTCTATTTCTTCTATTTTGAATAAAATCAAAAGAGGGATGTCTCTAAAGGACACAAAAACAGATTCAGTTTTATCAAATTTTATGATAAAACCATGGCCATCAATATTTTTTGATTATCATCGATTTAATCAACCCCTACGATATGTTGGTATAGGGAAATTCATTCTTCGTGGCCCTGTGAAGAGCCAAGTCGCTGAATATTTCTTCGATCTTTGTCTAAGTGATGGACGTCAAAGAATATCCTTCACAGCCCCACCCAGTATGTCTTTCTTTGCCAAAATGGTAAACTTGGGCGATGAAAGTCCTGGTCTAAATCAGGATGACTTTGATGAATGGATAGTTACAAAACTAGAGAGAAGATATTATTTAGGCGAAGAGCTTGAAGACCGAGTTAGAGCTTTAAGCAATGGGTCTCCTCTTGTAGATGTTATAGAAAAAAGGGTTCGATTTTCGAGAACCAAAAGTGGAGAGTATCTTCCAGAAGTACATGACCCTTTACTGAGCGGGCCATTCCGTGGGTCGATGAATCAATTTAAATCACCGTGGATGTTACCTCCAGATTACTCTACCGAGGAATTGCAAAAGCATCAACAATCGCAATCGAAGAACGATGATTCTACCAACCAACTTGATCGAATTTCATTCATTCGACCAGAAAATAGGGAGAAAGTTGTTCGACCACGAAATGATAAATTGAATATTATTTTGAAATGGTGGCTCGATAAAATCCGTATATTCTTACTGGAAGAACAAGAAGCAAGAACATTTTTGGATGAAGCTACATTGAAAAATTTATTCACAATATTTGACAAAATCTATCCGAAAGATTCGTTGGAATATGTTTTGAAAATATTGGCCCCAGCGGATCTAAATAGAAAAATAGAGCTGGAAATCGCTTCTTGTGATAAAAAAATATTCACTAATTATTTGTTGAATATTTTCCTTCAAACCACGGGTATGAAATGGGAATTGCTTCTTAATGTTCTTCCTACGGATCAGGCTTTGCTTTGTGAGCGATTTTTTTTAATGAGTTCGAAAAAACTCCCAAATTCTCTAGTATCTATGAATGTTAAAAAGATTCCTGAAGAGATTTCAGATGAGGATCTTCCTTCTGAAGAAGAAGGTACTGAACAGAAAAATAAAAATATTTTTGATGAAGATATTGCTTATTATAAAGATTTTTTTGTTCTTTATCAACAATTCATGGAATTCAAGGAGAACCCCATTGTTAATGATTATGAACCTCGAATTCGAGATTTTAATAGATTTATTGTGCCTAAATCGCCACCCGCGATATTATCGGGTAATCATGATGTTACGGCTGTCAAAGATCTTCTCGAAACTCGTCCAAAAAGAGCTCGACATTTAATCATTATAAAGCCCGTTGAAAAAATCAAGGAAATAGAAGATAAAGAGGAGCGAAAAGAAAAAGGATTTTTCAAAGGATTCCTCAAATTCTTCAAAGACGAGGACGAAAGAACTGAAGAACAACAACGAGCTCAAGAGCAAGAAGTAGATCAAGAAAAAGAAGAATCAAAGGAAGGGGAAGACGAAGAAAACGACCTGGTAACAAAAGACATACATGTCTTTAGTTTTCCATATGAAGGAGATTTTCGTAGACTTCTAGTCAAAGGAGCCGTTCGTTTTCAAAGACGTAAAGTTTCAGTGGTGAACAATTGGACATTGAGACCACAGTCGATTCTTTTCCAGAGACTAAAGGAGATGACTCAAAAACCACGTCGCAAACCCGACCCTAAAGCAGCTAAAGAGAAGATTACGATTTCAAGACTCCTAAGATCTTTTGAAAAATTTGTCGATAGAAGACAAAAAAGAAAAGAAGATCAGCGCCGTCAATTACAACAGGGCTTCGATTGGGAAGTATTTCACTATCTAAGAGCTGGTGTCTTGTACACTCATGCATATCTTAGAAAACGAGTCTATTTCCCTTTATTGATAATAGCTAAAAATGTTGGTCGTAGTTTATTATTTCAGGTTCCCGAATGGGAACAAGATTGGTACCACTTGAGTAAGGAATTTTATCTCAAATGCAACTACGATGGGTATGAGTTGACAGACGCAGATGTCCCTAAAGATTGGGTAAAAGATTATGTAAAGGAAGGTATTCAAATCAAGATTGTATATCCCTTTCGCTTGAGACCTTGGTATGAATCTAAACCCCAATCTACTGACACTGACAACAAAACCACTAGTTTCTTATCTATGTATGGAACGGAAAATGAATTACCTTTCGGAAATCCAGCAAAAGTGCCTTCTTTTTGGAAACCTATTGGCGAATGTATTTGGCATTATACGTCCCATCGGGCAAAAGCTATTATCGAATGGATAAACCCTATTATCGAATGGATGAAAGAATCGATGAAACCTATCCGCCAATGGATAGAACTGATAGAACTGCTTTGCTCAGAAAAGATGAAAGTAAAGATGAACAAATCCGAACTTCGATCAGATACTGGGAGTACAGAAAATATTCAAACGAATGACAAGCTTCCTGTAATGATTCGGACTAGGCCTACGCCTAATATTAAATTTTCTATAGAGGTTGTGCAAGATCCATTAGAACCATTTTCAATGCAGATCGAACCAGATATTGATCTGGAAGATCCAGATGATTGGACAACCACAATGAATGATCGAATTAAGCAGATGAATGAAGAGTATCTGTTTAATCTAGATATTTATAAAAAGTTGCAAGCTGATTTGAAAAATAAAATGGATCAACCTTCTCCTGACATAAAATCCAGATTGAAAAAAGAGTGGGCTCGAATCAAAATTTGGGGTTCTATTTTCCAAAAGAAAACCACTCGATTCATTAGGAAGAAATTGCCCTATTTTATGAAAGTTCTTCATTTTAGGGTGAAACTCACACTTATTGATCTCAATATAAGCATCTTGAATCTCATCGAGTCAAATAAAAGCACTATTTTGAATCTCATCGAGTCAATTTTGCAATTTTACATGCAATTGAGTCAAAATATTGAAGCAACTAGAAAAATATCTATTTCAAATAGAAATAGAATTATCAATCCAATTATCAAAAAGAACAACCGTTCCGAAAAAATTTCCCAAGCATATGTATTTCACAAAATATGGCTTCAAATAATAAATATGAAGGGGTCCTTTGCGAAGGATTTATTAAAATCCAGAGCATCGTCTCCTTTAATCAAAAAAGATGTAAAGGAATTTTTATATTTACAAGGAATATTGGATTGTAAAGAGCCTCAAGACTTGAGGGTTAAAGATTGGAAACAATGGTTAAAATGGTGTGCTGGCTACAGAATAGCACCACATAAAAAGAAAAATGTAATCGGTAACCGATTGGGATGGAGTGAATTTGCATCTTTTTTGGGGGAGAAACATTTTGCGTCTTTTCTGAGACGGCTCAAAAATAGGATCAAATGTCACAGATATAATCTTTTAGCATATAGTTATCTGGATCATATGAAAGAGGATAATCACGGACCCGCGGTACAATATATACCGGAACCAGACCATAAAATTATTACAAAATTTCAAAGAAGGAAGAAGGGTTCCGATTACTCCAAAAACAAAAATCAGAAGGATTACGATTCCTCGACAACTAAGGAAAATTTGTATTACAAATTCCAATTCTGGTTGTTCCCAGATGTTAGAAGAAGAGTAAAGAATGCAAAAAGACTTGATGACCTATTTCCTCCGGAAATAATAAAAAAACAAATTGAATATATGTGGCAATTTCAAGAGATTGAAGTAGCAGAAGACTTTGATGTTGATGATTTTGTGATCAAAAGTCTCAAGAAAAAAGCAGAAGAAAGGAAAATAAAACTTGCAGAAGAACGCCTTCTTAAAGAAGAAAGGGAAATGAAGAGGAAGGAAAGACAGAGACGAAAGGAGGAAAGAATTCAAAAACTTGAATTGGCAACGACTCCAAAAGAGGTGAAAAAACTTAAAAAGATATTCAAGAGAGAGGATCAACAGAGACGAAAAGAGAAACAACTGAAAATTAAGAAAAAAAGAAAAGAACAGATACAAGCAAAGAAAGCTGAACGAATTGAAAAACGCGCTGCTCAACGAGCTGAAAGAGCTAAAAGAGAAAAAGAGCGCGGAATTAAAAAACATAAAACTAGAACAAATGATTTTCTAGTTCGAGACTTTAAGGATCTTTATCATAGCAAAATCAATATGGAAAAAATAAATACCGAAAAGGAGTTATTACGAATAGAAATAAAAAACAAGATTTTGAAACTAGATGCTGAAAAGAATTCAGCAGCTGATAAAAGCGCATGGGATGAAGTTAAATTTCAATTGGATTCTGCATTCAACAATAAAGAAAACCAAACCGAAATACAGGAAGAAATAACACAAGAAGAGAATAGCCAAATAGAAAAAGAAAAAAAACAGAGAAAAGAAAAGAGAAAAGAACAGAAGCATGAAATAGAAAATAGAAAAGAACAAGAAGAACGAGAAATGAGACGAAAAATAAAAAAAGAGAAATTGGAATATCGAGAAATGGCGAAAAATATTCGCAAATGGGCAATCAAATACAAGCTGCAAAAATTGCCACTAGGTCCTTGGCTTTCCAAGGGCAGAAATGCGTCTCGTTTCTTAGACAAAAAGAAATTGGGAAACAAGGCCGCTGTATCCCAACTAACTAAACCGTATTTGCAAAACGGGGAACTTGACTTGGAATTAGTTGAAATTATTTTGTATCTGAAAAGTTGCTTCAATAAGCACGATTTTTTTAGAATTTTTGGGAATGAAAGACGACGGTCTATGCCACTTCTATCGGCGTACTTTAATGACCGATTCTTGATCTATAAAATTGCAAGTCTTCTCTTAAAATTAAAGAAGAAAGGGATTGATGTAAATCTTTTTGATAGATCTGAACGACAAAAAGCTATTCAGGATGTAAATGAAAAAATTTCAAGTTCTCTCCTTTTCGAAGATATTTTTCTTCCAAGACGTCGTAGAGAATTTCGAATTTTGAATCTTTTGAATCTAGAAAACAATTTAGATAAAAATAGAGGATTGTCGAATAGTAAAGAAATAGAAAATGACGAAGGTTTCATGGAAAAAGACGAAAATCTGATCATAGATACAAGGCAAAAGATAAGACGTTTTCTTTGGCCTCGTTATCGATTAGAAGATCTTATTTGCATGAATAGATATTGGTGGAATACTAATAATGGTAGTCGATCTGTTATGTTGAGGGTACGCATGTATCCCAAAATAGATCATTGGGACCATATTCAAAATATTTTTTTTCCTATAAAACATAGTTTTGCTTCAATAAGAGAGATTCTTCAAGATCTGGGAAAAAGGTTCTGTTTATTATTGGGTACAAAAGGTACAAAACATTCGTTGCTTTTTGAACGAAATGAAACTATGAATGAGGCAAAGGATACAAAAATGGACTCCATAACTTCGTCTCAAATGGACTCTTTTTGTAGCATGAATGAGGCAAAGGATACAAAAATAGACTCCATAACTTCGTCTCAAATGGACTCTTTTTGTAGCATTTCTTTTTCTTCTGGTCGATCTCCATCCCCATGGGATGAAGTTATTAAAAAAGTTCTCAATTTTATAAGGAAACTTATAAAGAAACTTAAAAAGAAGTTTCCGTTTCGTTCACGTAAACGTTTGACTTTTTGGCAAAAAACGGGAAAATATGTATCTAAAAAGTGGCAAAAATATATAAAGCCTGCATTTTCTTATGTATGTTATCCTTTTTATTATGTATATTCTTTTTCGCGTAATACATTTTATTATGTATACAACAAATTCTGTAGTATTTTGCGTTATATCGGGCACTCGAGCTTAAAAAGCTGTCCACAGCCCATAATTGAGATGTTACCAAAACGAATAAGTGAATACTTGTTAATATCGAGAGAATACCTCAAAAAGCTAGAAGAATTTGCCAAATTGCAGAAACATCTGATTCAATCGAAGAAACATCTGATTCAATGGAAGAAACATCAGATTCAATCGAAGAAACATCTGATTCAATCGAGCAAACATCTGATTCAATTTTGTAAATCTCTTATTATCTCTTCTAAAATTATTTTGAAAGATCTGATTCAATGGTTATTATCTCTTCTAAAATTATTTTGAAAGATCTGATTCAATGGTGTAAACCTCTTATTATTTCTAAAATTGTTTATAATACTATAAACAAGTATTTACAGGAGTATTTAGATTCATAAAGTCTATAATACTCATATGTATACATTTTTTTATAACATTAGTTTATTTTATGATGGTATTTATGAAGATACTTGCGTTGCTTTTCATAATTTGTTCTTATTAGCAATGCTGTTTCTACGGGAATATAGAAATAATACATCTCCCGTAGAAACCTTCGGAACGAATAAGAATATATTAATGTTCAATGACAGAACGTCTTAGATCTACACGATTTTGTTTACCATTCGTTTCGGAGCAGCAGGATTTGAACCCACGACCTCCACCACCCCAAGATGGCACGCTACCAAACTGCGCCATACTCCGTTATAACGACCAACATCACATTTCTAAATTCAATGTCCGAATTTACATTCGGGCATTGAATTTAGAAAATACTCTTTTCTAAATATTCGCATTGACAATCTCGGGAAAATAGTCTAATATAGTAACAAAACAAGTAACAAAACAATACCAAGCCGCCATGGTGAAATTGGTAGACACGCTGCTCTTAGGAAGCAGTGCTAGAGCATCTCGGTTCGAATCCGAGTGGCGGCATTCTCGGTAATAAGATACTATGGATTCAATCCCTTCCATATAAAATCCCTATAGATTACTTATGGATTACCTATATAAGTAAATTACTATCATTGTTCGATCTATGTCAATATGATTGATGACATATCAATCGATTTTATCTTTCTCTTACGAATCCTATTTAAAATCAAATTAATAAATGGGTTTATTATGATATTCATAACTCTAGAACATATATCAGCTCATGTCTCTTTTTCTCTTACTTTTGTTGTCACTCTCATTTATTGGGGAACCTTAATTTATCAAAGTGAAGAACTAAGTAATTCGGGAGGAAAGGGCATGATAGTGACATGTATTTGTATAACGGGAGTATTAGTTACTCGTTCGCTCTATTCGGGGCATTTACCGTTAAGTAATTTGTATGAGTCATTCATGTTCCTTTCATGGACTTCCTCCATGATTCATATAGTTATAGAAGTACGGGGCCAGGATGCTTGGTGGTTAGGTGCAATCACCGCGCCAAGTGCTATGTTAACTCATGGTTTTGCTACTTTAGGTCTTCCGGATAAAATGCAGCATTCTGCAATGTTAGTACCCGCTTTACAATCTCATTGGTTAATGATGCATGTAAGTATGATATTGCTCAGTTATGCAACTCTTTTATGTGGATCCCTATCATCAATAGCTTTTTTGGTCATTACGTCCCAAATAAATCGAAAGATTATTCTTAGTGTGAACAAGACCTTTTTACGTTCCTTTCTTTTCAATAAAAATGGGTATTCACACGACCAAGAAAAAAAGGAATTGAAACATACTTTTTGCTTTCCATTTACAAATTATCGTAAATGGAAATTAACTCACCAATTAGATAATTGGAGTTATCGTGCCATTGGTCTAGGATTTTCTCTTTTAACTATAGGTATACTTTCTGGGGCAGTATGGGCCAACGAAGCATGGGGATCTTATTGGAGCTGGGATCCAAAAGAGACTTGGGCATTAATTACTTGGATTATATTTGCAATTTATCTACATACTAGAATCAACAGGGGTTGGAAAGGGGAGAAACCGGCAATTGTGGCTTCTCTAGGATTTTTTTTAGTTTGGATTTGCTATTTGGGAGTTGATCTATTAGGAATAGGGTTACACAGCTATGGATGGTTGATTTAGTAGATAAAAATTGAAAAAAAAAAAAGATGAATTTTCGTAGGATAGATTCAATACAGTGATTCTATGCTATTAAATAAACAGGGAGTTCGTCCAAGTTATTTCAAAGGGTGTCGTAGAAAATCACTACTTGAAATAACTCGAACTAGAGAGCAATTTTATCTATTTAATTCTATTAATGATTAATAGAAAGATTGAGATAAAATAGCTTCTACCTTAGCATTATATAAAAATAGAACTAGATCGGGGTAAAGACCAATACCTATGATTGGTAGAAAAAGACAGATCAAAATAAAAATTTCGCGTGGTCCCGAATCCTTAAAATAAGGATTCGGGGCATTCAAAACCTTATATCCATAGAACATTTGACGTAACATAGATAACAAATAAATGGGAGTTAATATCATTCCAATTGCCGCTATTGCAGTAATAATGATCCGAAAGGTCAAAGAATATTTGTGACTAGTAATTATTCCCAAAAATATCATAAATTCTGCTACAAAACCACTCATTCCTGGCAATGCAAGAGAAGCCATTGAAAAACTACTGAACATAGTAAAGATTTTAGGTATTGGTATAGCGATTCCTCCCATTTCATCAAGGAAAAGAGTACGTATCCTATCATAACTTGTTCCTACCAAGAAAAAAAGTGCAGCACCAATCAATCCATGAGAAATCATTTGCAAAATGGCTCCATTGAGACCTGTATATGTCATGGAACCAATTCCTATAATTACAAAACCCATATGAGATATTGATGAATAGGCTATCCTTCTTTTCAAATTGCGTTGACCCATAGAAGTTAGAGCTGCATAGATAATTTGCACTGCTCCTATTATTATCAACCACGGCGAAAACAAAGAATGAGCATGAGGTAGCAATTCCATATTGATCCGAATCAACCCATATCCTCCCATTTTCAATAGAACTCCGGCCAAAAGCATACATGTACTATAATGTGCTTCCCCATGAGTATCTGGTAACCAGGTATGTAAAGGGAAGATTGGCAATTTTATTGCATAAGCGATCAAAAACCCTAAATAGAATATTATTTCAAGTGTGATGGGATAATCTTTTTTAGCTAATAGTTCGAAATCGAATGTTGGTCCATGAGATCCATAGAGACCCATACTTAAAGCTCCCATTAAGATAAAAATGGAACCACCCGCAGTATACAAAAGAAATTTCGTGGCCGAATATAGACGTCTTTTTCCCCCCCACATGGATAAAAGTAGGTAAACAGGAATTAGTTCCAACTCCCACATGAGAAAGAAAAGTAGAATATCTCGAGAAGCAAATAATCCCAATTGGCCACTGTACATTGCCAACATCAAGAAATGCAATAATCGCGGATTTCGAGTAACTGGCCAAGCAGCTAAAGTAGCTAAAGTAGTTACAAACCCCGTTAATAAAATAAGTCCAATGGAAAATCCATCAATTCCCAGTTTCCAATGAAAATGGATAAGATTTATCCAGTTATAATCCTCTTCCAATTGGATTAATGAATTATCAAAATTATAATGATAACGGAATATATAGGTCATTAAAAGGAGATCTAATAAGCAAATACCTAGAGTATACCATCGAATCATTTTATTTCCTTTATGGGGAAATAATGGGATTAATAACCCCGCAGATATGGGCAAAATAACAATTATTGTTAACCAAGGTAAATTACTCATAATGAAGAGAAAAGAGACTTTCGATATCAAAACCCATGCTTTCGATTTTGGGTCGAGTATGGGTTTTGATCAGTGAAAGAGGAAAACGAGAATGAAAAATATGTATGGGATGGATCTAACTATTTTTATTGTTTTTATGGATCAGTAAGCTAGACCCATACTGCGAGTTGTTTCATGCCATAAATAAACACGTACACTTAAGAAATCCGTTGGACAAGCCGATTCACACCTCTTACAACCTACACAGTCTTCTGTTCTTGGAGCAGAAGCAATTTGCTTAGCTTTACATCCTTCCCAAGGTATCATTTCTAATACATCTGTGGGACACGCTCGTACACACTGGGTACAACCAATACATGTATCATAAATTTTGACTGAATGTGCCATTGGATCTAAGAACTCCATTAGTTATTATATAAAAAGTTTTTAATTGAATAAGATTTTTCAATATATGGTCAATGACGATATATGATGAATATCAAGCAAATCAATAATTGTATTATAAGTGATATAATGGATAGATTCGGATTCTATCTGTTTGTTTTATAAAAGAGACAAATTTGTCTAACTTTCACCTCTCCAGATTTTACCGAATCTGGTCTAATCGTGTTAGACAGATCATTTGGATAATGAGTTAAATATGAATTATGCTCTTGATTGATCGTAAATAAATCTCTATAAAATAAAGATAAAAGAGAGATCTAGATCTATTTTTGACAGGCCTAGTATCTATTTGAATAGGAATAGGTATAAAAATTCCTCATATGGAGATCTTAATAGACTCCATTACCATTTTGACAAATTAAATTGATCAATACGAGTTGATTTTCTGTTACGATATATTGCCAGAACAATAGCTAATCCAATAGCTGCTTCAGCAGCAGCAATAGCTATAACAAAGATTGAGAAGATATCTCCCTTTACTTGCCTACTATCAAAATAATCTGAGAATGTAACTAGATTTAAATTAACCGCATTCAGTATTAGCTCAAGACACATAAGTGCTTTAACCATGTTTCGACTTGTTACTAGTCCATAAATACCGATAGAGAATAAATAAGCACCTAAAATAAGTGCATGTTCGAGCATAATAGAGGAACTCCTCATACCTTAACCTCTTCAGATACAAACAAAAGTTATAATAAGTTTCTAATTTTCCATTATCGAAAGAAGAAAATGATTCCTTCACGATCTATGAAGATAAAACAGCATATTTATGCTACTAATAAGCACAAGAGCTTTCATTTGCAACTTTTCAAACTGTTTCTTCTCGCCGAGCTATAGTAATAGCTCCTATAAGAGCAACTAGAAGAATTATAGAAATAAGTTCGAATGGGAGGAAAAAATCAGTGGATAAATGAGCCCCAATACGTTGAATATTGTTTGTTAAATCTCGTTCTAACATTTTATCTGATTTTTGAGTCAGAGATATTCCGAACCATGATATGTTCAAGATAATAGTAATTAAGGAATAAAAAAGACTCGTACAAACTATTGAAGTGATGCTATCTCCGACGGTCCAGGGAGGGGCATAATTGGGATATTTCGGATTATTCATCAACATCACGGCAAATAGAATCAAAATATTAACAGCTCCTATGTAGATCAGGATTTGTGCAACAGCTACAAAATCTGCGTTCAATAGAATATAAAAAAGGGATATACAAATAAGAACTAGCCCCAATGAAAGAGCGGAATAAATTATATTAGTAAGTAATACTACTCCTATACCTCCTAATATGAGACTTAGCGTTAGAAGAGCCAAAAGAATATCATCAGGTCGATTCATTATGTGCACAATAAGTTTGAATATTATTTCATCCCATTCACTAAATAAAAAGTGACCCCTATTTACCTATATGCTATAATTTGATATGGGCACTGATTCATTAATCTATAGATCAATAATGGATTCTGATCAATCATACATGTGACATTATTAATGGAATGTCAATAGGAATTATTAATTAACCGATAAAAAAAAGTATCTTATTTATCAGATACTCTTTGATCGGAACTCAATCTGAATAAAGAAGTTATTGAATCAGAAAATTTGTCCGTAGTTTCTTCAGACATAAAAAGTTAATATGTTGAGCTCGGAATTGTTTGAATTGTTAAATCTTCAACAACCGATATTGGTAAACGTCCTAAAGCAATATGATCATAATTTAATTCATGACGATCATAGGTCGAAAGTTCATATTCTTCAGTCATCGCCAGACAATTTGTGGGACAATATTCGACACAATTCCCACAAAAGATACAAATTCCAAAATCAATACTATAATTTTCCAATCGTTTTTTCCCAATATCTATTCCGACTTTCCAATCCACAACAGGTAGATTGATCGGGCATACACGGACGCATACTTCACAAGCAATACATTTATCAAATTCAAAGTGGATCCGTCCACGAAATCGTTCTGATGGGATCAATTTTTCATAGGGATATTGAATAGTAATAGGTAAACGATTCATGTGATATAAGGTAACCATAAAACCTTGACCAATGTATCTCGCAGCCTGTATTGCTTGTTCACTATAATTCATAAACCCAGTCACCATGGAGAACATGTGTCAAATCTCCTTGAATAATAGTTTCATAGAAATTTATTTCTCTTCATAGATTTGATCTATCAAATTTGGATATATTGCAGAATTGAGAATATAGTACTTCTTCACGAAGAAGAAAAGAGAGTTAGTCACAATAAAATAAGTTGGAAAGAAGCTGTTAGTAATAGATTACCCAAAGCAATAGGTAAAAGAAATTTCCACCCAAGATCCAATAATTGGTCCATTCTTATCCTAGGCAAGGTCCATCTTGCCGTGATAGAAATAAATAAGAACAGATAAGCTTTAGCTAATAAAATTAGGATCCCAATCGTTATATTAACGACCCCGCTAATTCCAGAAATAGAATCCCATTCAAAATGTTCCAGAATGGGTATGAATGGAATTGATAAGTTCCATCCGCCCAAGTAAAGAACTGTTACAAAGAATGAAGAAGCTAATAGATTTAGGTAAGAAGCAACGTAAAATAAACCAAATTTGATACCCGAATATTCAGTTTGATAGCCCGCTACCAATTCTTCTTCCGCTTCTGGTAAATCAAACGGCAATCTCTCACATTCTGCTAGAGATGAGATAAAAAAAGCTAGAAAACCTATAGGTTGGCGCCACAAATTCCATCCGAAAAAACCATATCTGCACTGTGCTTCAACTATATCAATTGTACTTGAACTGTTGGATAATTATAGTCGACAGAAACATCACTGTTTTCATCTCTATTCCAAAACCGTACGTGAAACTTTCACTTCATACGGCTTCTCAATGGCTATTAATAAATAAAGAACACAATAAAAAAGCACCAGAATATTCATAAATTGAACCAATGAGATTCCGTCTGCTACAAATAATAGGAGCTTTTGAACCTATCTCAACCTTCACTATTTTTTTGTGGGAGAGAGAAAACTATGTAAAGGATTACTTCGTTCTGGATAGCCATTTTTTTAAGTAGATAGAAACATATTCTAGATCGGGGTTCTGGGGAAGTACTACTTGATCATCCCTACCAATGTCAAGTCCTTATTGTTATCCCATTTCTATGGAAACATCTGTGGTCTAGATATCAGTTTCTTTTTTTTTTTTTTCACTAATCTTTTTTATATCTTGGTGTTTCTCGCCATCTACCTTTGCTTCATTTTCGGTATGTATGATAGTAACTTCATACTTTTTTACTTTGCCTCCCCGCTGTTGGGCCCCAATGACTAATATATGAACTGGGGTACACAGTTTTCACTGATTGTGCATGCTATCACTCTTGTACATGGGGGATGGGACTCAATCATCTTACTGCAAGATTTGCAAACTGTTTAATTTCACCCATATGACCATCTAGTTTTTTGATCGGAATGAAGAATCAATATTCATTCCATTCACTTCTGTTTTTCCCTCTTTTTAGTCTAAATAAAAAGAGGGAAAAATAAATCTCATATTCCAACGAATCACACGTAGAGATATAGATAACACACATAAAGCTAAAGGAATTTCGTAACTAATAGCTTGAGCAGCAGCTCGGAGACCACCTGAAAAAGAATATTTATTATTTGATCCATATCCTGCTATAAGAAGTCCAAGGGGAGCAATACTTGAAATGGCAATCCAAAAAAAAACACCTATACTAAGATCAATTAAAACAATGTGGCGACCAAAGGGAATTACTAAATAACCTAAAAAAATAGGTATGACCACTACCGCGGGTCCAATACTAAATAACCAAATATCCCCCCTAGATGGAAGAATATCCTCTTTTAGCAGTAGTTTGATTCCATCCGTCAAAGCTTGAATAATTCCCAAAGGACCGGCGTATTCAGGTCCAATACGTTGTTGTATTCCCGCAGATATTTTTCTTTCGAGCCATACAATAACTAATAATCCTATTGTAATTCCTAATAGAAGGGTAATTATGTCAATTAGAATCCATATAAGACTAGAAATTTCTTTTGGAAATCCCAATCGAGAAAATAAATTGATAGCTTGTTCTTCGAGATCTGCTATATTAATCACCATTTTAACGATCAACCTCTCCCATAATTATATCTATACTACCCAAAATCGTCATAATATCGGCTAATTTCATCCTTTTAACCAGTTGAGGAGGAATCTGCAAATTAATAAGACCAGGTGGTCGGATTTTCCATCTCCAGGGAAAAATATTATCATCTCCTATTAAAAAAATTCCTAATTCCCCTTTGGGAGCTTCTACTCTCACGTAATGTTCTTGTTTTGATAATTCAAAAGTAGGGGAAGGTTTTTTACTAATAAATCGAGATTCAAAATCGTTCCATTGCGAATCTTTTCCCTTATTTAAACGTCGGATCTCTAAATTCTCATAGGGACCTCCCGGAATTACTTCTAGGGCCTGTCTAATTATTTTTATAGATTCTTTCATTTCCCCGATTCGAAGCAAATAACGAGCTAACGAATCTCCTTCTTTTTGCCATTGGATTTCCCAGTCCAATTCATCGTAACATTCATAATGATCCACTTTACGAAGATCCCATTGGATTCCGGAAGCTCGTAGCATGGGCCCTGATAAACTCCAATCTATTGCTTCTTCTCTACTAATAATGCCTACTCCCTCAACTCGTTTTAAAAAGATAGGATTGCGTGTAATAAGCCTTTCATATTCTGTCACTTTTGGGAAGAAATAATAGCAAAAATCTAAGCATTTATCTATCCAACCGTAGGGTAAATCTACAGCTACTCCTCCAATACGGAAATAATTATGCATCATTCGCATGCCCGTGGCAGCTTCAAATAAATCATATATCATTTCCCTCTCTCTTAAAATATAAAAGAAAGGAGTTTGCGCACCAATATCAGCCATGAAAGGTCCAAGCCATAACAAATGAGAAGCTATACGACTTAACTCTAGCATAATCACTCTGATATAGCTAGCCCTTTTAGGTACTTGAATATTTTCCAATTTTTCTGGCGCATTCACCGTTATTGCCTCTGTGAACATAGTAGCTAAATAATCCCATCGTGTTACATAGGGGAGATATTGAACAATTGTTCGGTTCTCAGCAATTTTTTCCATCCCTCTATGTAAATAACCTAATATAGGTTCACAGTCAATAACATCTTCACCATCTAGAGTAACAATAAGTCGAAGAACACCATGCATTGATGGATGATGAGGACCCATACTTACCATCATGGGGTCCTTCTTCGTAGCAACCATAATCATAATTCTTCCCCGGTTTTTTATAAATCAATGAGAACAAAAGAAAGAATGACTCATTAGGGAGGGTCCGGAATTTAATAAACCATAGATCTGAAAATTTCGTTCGAAATTAACGCGGCCCACGAATATCTAATTGACCAATTAAATTTTTGTAACGAAGTCTATCTTTCTTGAACAGATAAATTAGAAGTCGCTTACGTTTACCCACAATTTTACACAAACCTCTTTGGGACGAGTAGTCTCTTCCGTGCAGGTCTAAATGCTCAGTAAGTCTTTTAATTCGACTGGTTAAATAACATACTTGAGATTCAACAGATCCTCTTTGTTCTCTAGGAATCAAAGAGGGACGAGCGGACAAATTTTTGATCACAATATTCCGAAGTTAAATATGATTTATTTTATTTATAAGTAAAAAAAAAAAGAATGAGATCCATTTCTTTTTGTTCATGGTCTATATATTCCTACGTTTCGATCGAGTTTCTCTTTGGCATAAATAAATAAAATGCAACTTTCATAGAATAAAGCTACCAGCAACATGTAATGTCGAAGTTGATCTGGGATTATTAAAAAGAATGATGCACTTTGATCCTTTTCCATTGGTAAAGGGAAAAAAAAACGATGACGGAATGATTAAGAAAATTCTCCATCTTTAAAATTGGTCAGAGAGAACGGCTGTAGTGGAACTAATTTAGAACCGTGTCCCTTCTGCCCGACCATCCTTATACCTCCAAGGGATAAAAAGATTCCCTCCCATTGCTCTTCTCTAGGTTCTTTAGTATATTTGCTGATGTTACACTTCCTCTAATTCATTGATGGATGTATATTTTATTTGGGCAAGCCGGAGGACTTATCCTCTGCTATGGGAGAAAAACCCTTGACTCTTGACGAAAGAAGATTCATCTCAGGAAATTTCTTAAAATCACCGAAAAGCTCAAGCTCAGAATAAATATACTCACCCTTAACTAAAGAAAAAGCTTTTGCTGCGGCCCGATATGCTTTTCTTTTCCAAACATCGTTACGAATTTTTTTTTTCGATTTAGAGGTACGCTTCTTTGGAACTGCCATAATTAATAATGGTTTGAATTCATTTATCTAGTTCGATGTGAAGGACATCTGAAGAACAGAAACTTTAATTAAACTCCCCCAATTATTTCAAATTGAAATAAATAGTGACTCACCTTCTTTCGCTGAATCCGTTCCCACCCACGAAATGGGTTTTAGATTGTTCAATGTATTTGCGCCTTGTTGTTCTTTTAAAACACATCTTATAAATGGTCATTTCATATTTTCAATAATTTGAGTTAGATAAAATAGAATATTATTTATACTAACTCTTGCATTTTGTAAGCGGAGATATCCCGCATTAGTAGTAGGAAATCCACGATACAAATTAATCAAAATTGAAATTCTTACATACGTATATATTCATAAATTTTTAGTGAATGGAAAGCCACTATGTCATTTTAACGGATTCAATCATTTCTTATCTTAGGAATTCCAATTAGTTTCATTTTCTCCATTCTAAATACTACTATTCATCTACAATAGAAAATGTTTTCAATTCATAAAAGGAAAATGTGTGTGTACATGACTAATAGCTCAGTACCTCGACTGAAAACTAGGAACTAGAGTTCCTTCTTGCTCATCTGACAAATATTTGATTAGTATTAGTATTGATGGTTCAAATCTGGTATTTGCATGAAAAAGAGGAAAAAAGGTCACAATAAATATGAAATCGATAGGATTGCATCCCATATTCTATTGTTCTTCTTGATTCATGATCTGTTGTTTTTATTTTATTCTTTTCAGGATCTAGTGGATTGGAAACCAAGAATGTCGAATATCAAAATATTTCGAATAATGATTTTATCTTCCTATGGAATTTATATACAAATATGCTCGGATCGTGCCTTTCCTTCCGCTTTCGGCTTCTGTACCAATCGGATTAGGATCCTTATTTTTTCCAGGAGCAACTAAGAGTGTTCGCCGTACATGGGCTCTTATTAGTATTTTTCTGTTAAGCGTAGCTATGTTTCTTTCTTTCAATTTGTTCTTGCAACAGATTACCGGTGGTCCCATCTATCGATATTTCTGGTCCTGGGTTATCAATAATAAGTTTTCATTAGAGTTGGGCTATTTGATTGATCCACTTACTTCCATTATGTTAGTTTTAGTTACAACAGTTGGAACCATGGTTATGATCTACAGTGATAATTATATGTCTCATGATAAAACATATGTGAGGTTTTTTGCTTACCTTAATTTTTTCAATGCTTCTATGCTGGGGCTAGTTATTAGCCCTAATTTATTACAAATATATCTTTTTTGGGAATTAGTAGGAATGTGCTCCTATTTATTGATAGGTTTCTGGTTTACACGACCCAGTGCGGCTAATGCTTGTCAAAAAGCATTTATAACTAACCGTGCGGGGGATTTTGGACTCTTATTAGGAATCCTAGGTTTTTATTGGGTAACAGGTAGTTTTGAATTTCAATATTTGTCTGAAAAATTAAACGAATTGATTGCCGTTGATGGGGTTGGTTCGTTTTTTGTTACTTCGTGTGCTTTTCTCTTATTTTTAGGTCCAGTAGCCAAATCTGCACAATTCCCACTTCATGTATGGTTACCTGATGCTATGGAAGGGCCTACTCCTATTTCAGCTCTTATACATGCCGCTACTATGGTAGCAGCAGGAATTTTTCTTGTAGCTCGATTGTTTCCTCTTTTTAAAGTTCTACCTTTAATAATGTATCTTATCTCTTGGATAGGTGGAATAACAGCTCTATTGGGAGCTACTATGGCTCTCGCTCAAAAAGATCTTAAAAGAGGCTTGGCTTATTCTACTATGTCTCAATTAGGTTACATGATGTTAGCTCTAGGGATAGATTCCTATCGAATCGCTCTGTTCCATTTGATTACACATGCTTATTCCAAGGCATTATTGTTCCTAGGATCTGGATCAGTGATCCATTCCATGGAACCCATTGTTGGATATTGCCCCGGTAAAAGTCAAAATATGGCTCTTATGGGTGGTTTGAGGAAATATATGCCAATTACAGGAATCACTTTTCTTTTAGGGACACTTTCTCTTTCTGGTATTCCACCTTTTGCTTGTTTTTGGTCTAAAGACCAAATTCTTAGTGACAGTAAGTTATATTCTCCCGTTTTCGGGGGGATAACTTGGTTCACAGCAGGATTAACTGCCTTTTACATGTTTCGTATGTATTTACTTACTTTTGAAGGGGACTTCCGCGTAAATTTAGTTAATTCATATAACAACCATATTACGTTATATTCGACTTCTATGTGGGGAGAGGAGGAATCCAGGATATTAAGTAGAACGAGAGCAGATTCTATGTCGAATCAAATTATAGGAAGAAATAATTCCTTTTCCAAAGAAGCATTTCAAATTTCGAATAAGATGGAAGGATTGTACAAAAAGAACAGAGGTTTGGTTGTCACTTATCCTTTCTTCCATAAGGGATCTTTTGCATATCCGAAAGAATCGGGCAAGGCAATGCTATTTCCTTTAATTATATTGGGAATATTTACTCTGTTTGTTGGATTGATAGGAGTTCCTTTTTTTCGAAGCGGAATGAGTTATGACATATTATCTCAATGGTTTACTTCACCAATGACCCATTTTGATAAGAAACATCCGGAGAATTGGTCTGAATTTTTCATAGATGCAATCCCCTCAGTTGGTATAGCATTTCTCGGTATATTGATGGCCTTTATTCTATATAGACCTATTTACTTCTTATCACAGGATGTACATCATAAAACAAATCCTCATATGAATATTATTATGGACCAATTGATTAATATTATATATAATTGGTCTTATCATCGAGCTTATATAGACATATATTATGACAGAATCTTTATTAAAGGTATACGAGGATTAGCTGAAACAAGTCATTCATTTGATCAATGGGCAATTGATGGAATACCAAATGGAGTAGGCTTTTTAGGTCTTTTTGTAGGAGAGGGAATGAGATGCTTAGGAGGGGGACGTATAGCTTCCTATATATTTTTATCTTTATTTTGTATATTAATATCGATATTAATATATTACTATTCATTTTCATAACGAAGATTTTCATTCTATCCAGAGAAAATAAGAATGTATATAAATTGTGCTCTTTATCAGCATTTAAAATCTGATGTCTATAACATAATCCTTTTTATATCGTTACCTGGATTTATTCTTTAAGAGAATATAATATTGTTAATTAATATGATTCATTTATTTCATAAATTCGTTTACATGGAACAGATATAGAGAGAGAAAAATGAAAGATGATGAAAAAACTTATTGAAATACTTGCTTAAAAAGGAAAGACAAATAGGTGAGTTATTCATCCGACGAAGATACGATCGCTGATATGAGATCCATTCTCATACTTTACCACTTTCCACTATTTCATTTACCAAAATCCCGGAGCAGATCGAATAAGATGTCGCATATCCTATCCACTAGCCCATGATTCAAAGGCTGTACAGTCTGCATAAGGTAGAAAGATGAAAGGGCCAAGGACCTTTTCCTGCTTGATCGAAAGCAATTCTATTCACGAATTGCAGTTCCAAGTACTATCATGTCCGCTCTGTTTCACTCAATGAAGGGTTTAAAAAGAAAGTGTTAGTTTATTACCCTGCTAGCTTTATTTAGGGTAAGCAGTAGGCCGGGGGTAGAGAGAGAGGTCTTTGTTGCACTTTGGGCAAAGTGAACATACTTAGCGCACTGATAGATTTGTTTGCAGCACCGTATCGATCTATCAATATGCATCTCGGAGGGGGGAGGCAGTGAATAAGATTGTGGTGGTGATTGACCGCCACCTCCCCTTGGCTTTCCGAAAAAAGAAACAAAGGAGGGATTGCTATCATAATTTACGTTCCGCTTATATATATCTGATTCACTCAAGAATCTATGTCCCTCCGGTCTTTCTATGCAGAATTGCATAGCACCAGATAAGAATTCATCTGCAATGAATTACAATAAAACATTGCAAAAATTTTGATTTTTGATTAAAATAAAACAACAATGGGGCGTGGCCAAGCGGCGGTAAGGCAGCAGGTTTTGATCCTGTTATTTCGAAGGTTCGAATCCTTTCGTCCCAGGTGGAACAGTATTATTGAAAAAAAAAGAAGAAGAAAAAATTTTTTGATTTCTCATCCTTTCATAGACTATACTTAATAGAAGGGAAATATGATTTAAATAAGATCTAAATATAGAAAGGGATATTTTTGTGGTGTAGGATGGAAAAAGAAATAAAAACATTGCATAAAAAATGCAGAAAGAGTATAATGCTAATGCAAATGAAATAATTGATGGGATGCAATTATTCATTATTTTATGATTTCGTTCTACAGGAAGGGGATATGGCGGAATCGGTAGACGCTACGGACTTAAATTTTTTGAGCCTTGGTATGGAAACTTACCAAGTGATAGCATCCAAATCCAGGGAACCCTGGGATATTTTGAATGGGCAATCCTGAGCCAAATCCGATTTCTGGAGACAATAGTCTCCTATCCTAGAAAGGGATAGGTGCAGAGACTCAACGGAAGCTATTCTAACGAATCAATATAATTGTAATTTGATACAATATTTTATTTACAGAATGCCTTCTGTATTTTATATAACACTTGAAAAAGAGTTATATGTCACCAATAAACAAAACTAACGATTAGAGCTTGAATTATTCTAGGTTTTATTTTGAAAAGAATATGCCTAGCTTCAAATTGAAATTGAAGGATTCATTAAGCTTTCCAATTAAGAGCTTCTCTAGAAAGAGAGTTGCGTTTACTTCCATTTTTGGAAGTCATAATTGGACGAGGATAAAGATAGAGTCCAATTCTACATGTCAATGTCAACAACAATGAAAATTGGAGTAGGAGGAAAATCCGTTGGTTTTATAGATCGTGAGGGTTCGAGTCCCTCTATCCCCAGACTTATTTATCAAAAAGGTCTGTTTTATTTTCTTTTTTATTCATTAGGTGTGTTAATAAGAACACTTTATCACAAAAAAAGTTTGAATTGTATGATCAACTTGTGTCTGCTTCTGTATATACACATCTTTGTATATGTATATAACATATATTTATGTTTTTATTTGCGTCGTTGCTTCTACTCTTTCAAATGGTTTCTTTTACCCTTTTTGTTTTTAGTTGACAGGAGTTTGGTTACTGTGCTAGTATGATGCACAGGGGAACAGCCGGGATAGCTCAGTTGGTAGAGCAGAGGACTGAAAATCCTTGTGTCACCAGTTCAAATCTGGTTCCTGGCATGTATACTTTTCAATAGTAGATCTTATTCTACTATATATTTTATAGATTCAATACAGTGATTCTATGTGATTGAATCAATAGGGAGTTCGCCCAAGTTATTTCAAAGGGTGTCGTAGAAAATCACTACTTGAAATAACTCGAACTAGAGAGCTATTTTTTCTATTTAACCCTCTATTTAACCCTATTAATCATAATTTTTCCGGATGAATTGTTAACTATCTAATAGGCCTAATTCTACCCTTCTCTTTACCAGAGATTAATATTAATAGAATAATGATAAAAATCAATATTTTCGCAGAACTATAGTTTTCCTTGCGATGGTCCGAGACGGGGTGGTATTTCCGCCTGGGGTGCATGCAATGTTGAATACCATTGCGCAGAACAATAATCAATTCATTGTTCTAACAGAACCATTAACAGAACCATTAACAGAACCATTAACAGAACCATTAATATGATGATAATCATCACCATCATCACCAAACGGAAACATGAGTCCGTCTATGCCGATTTGGTCGATAAGACCAATCTCTATCGCCTCATCTGGTAGCAAATAAAAATCTCTCTCTAATAGCAGAGAGATTGTGTCATAATTTTGATTTGTCGTTCTTATATAAGTATGGATAACATACGACCGCAATTCGTTCAGATACTCTGAATCGAAGCCTGAATCCTCTGCATCGGAGCGACGATCATAAGGAGACATATGGGGTTGGTGGAGCATAATTGTAGAGTTTTCGGTTATTGCCCGTTTAGTAATAGTCCCCCCGTGTAGAAGGAAAGCTCCCATTGAAGCATTTACCCCGATGCCTATTGTAGATACATCCCCTGTTACGAATTGCATAGTATCATAAACAGCGACTCCCTGTATCATTCCTCCACCTCGACATTGAAGAAAGAACATAAATTCCTTTGTCTGATCTTCTTGATTTAAATAAATCATACTTTTCATGATTTGATCTGCAGGTTGCTTTTCCAGCGGTTTAGCTAAAAAAAGGTATCTTCCAAAAAATAACCTGTGATATAACTCGACCCAATTCGGTTCTTCCTCTTCGGGTCCTTGATAGGGCACTTTAGGGACGTTGGCCATCTCCATAGCTTCTTTTTTCTTTCTTCTTCATAGGGGCTTGCACAAAAACATAAAGTAAATTTCGTCATTTTATTGCTACAAGAGCTTTCTTAACATAGAGGCTAAGAAATTAGTGTCTACTCTTATTTTGAGTATATATAAGAATTTTTTTTCTATATTTTAATATTATGACTCAATCAATATATACACAGTATTCTTTTATTATTACATAAACATAAATACAATTTATATCTTGTATTCTATTATTTCAAATATTAGGATTAGAATGTATGTGTATAAATCTTCTATTTTATATATGTAAGATTTACTATATATCTATTTTTTTTACTGTAATAGATATACATATATCTTGTATTCTATTATATATATATGATTATGTTTTAATTTTTTACTGCATATAGAATAGATATGCACATTTTTCTAATATATATATATATAATATATTATATAATGTATAATGTATATGTATTAGATATAAATAAATTAGTTGTGGTATAAACACATTTAATACTAAAAAAAAAAAAGAGAAAAAAAAAACTTATACATATTTATAAACTCTATGTATAATTTTGATTCCCAAAAACAATTCTTAAAGGATCAAGAATTGTTTTTGGGAATCTTATAAATAAAATGGAATGAATTATTTCGACTTTTCAATTACTAATACATGTACATTTCAATTGTCTCGCTCAGAACCTTTTTCAAAAGAGCTCGTGGAACCATGCTATCAAACATTCCAAAATCAAATAAAGAATCAGATGTTTGATCTTCCTCATCTACTATCTGATTTAATGTCTGTTCAATTACTCTTTTACCTGCAAATGCAATGTATGCATTAGGCTCGACAATCGTGACATTAGCCAACATACCAAAACTAGCAGTGACTCCACCAGTTGTCGGAGATGTAAGAACTGAAATATAGAGCAAATGTTTCTCTTTTTGATGTGTATGCAACGCAGCAGCTATTTTATTCATTTGCATTAAGCTAAAACTTCCTTCTTGCATGCGCGCTCCTCCAGAAGCACATACGAGAATTACTGGAAGAGCATTATCAGTAGCACACTGTATTAAACGGGTTATTTTTTCACCCACTACCGAGCCCATACTGCCTCCCATGAACTGAAAATCCATAACTCCGAGTGCGACAGTAAAACCATTTATGTCACCTATGCCTGTTTGAATAGCGTCGGCTAAACCTGTATCTTTTTGATAGGAAGTGTTATAATCTTTATAAGATTGTTCATCTATGTCTGTATATTCTTGCTTTCCTAGATTAAGCATCTGCCTTATTCGTTCTTTGGTAGCGTCAACATACGCTTTTTCTTCTTCAGTTAAATCGTTATAAGTTAAAGGAAATTTTTCTTCACTATCTTCAGGATCTTCAATATCTTCAGTATCTTCTAGAGAAATCTCTTTTTTCTTAGAAAATTTGTCTTTGCTATCTAGTGCTAATGTAGATAACTCTTTCATTATCTCTAGTAAATAGAAATAAATTCTTTGAGTATGTTCAGTATACGACAAGATCTTATTCTGACAATCTTTTTCATTATTCTGACACTCTTTTTCATTATTTTGACACTCTTTTTCATTATTTTGACACTCTTTTTCATTATTCTTGTGATGGAGGTAGAGATCCTCTATTTCGTGAAATAACTCCATACTATTTTGACTATAGAGTGTATCATCATCCATGTCATGATCTTTGATATTATCACATTGATAGCGATCTTGTTTTTTAACGTATTCTACTATACTATCAGAACCAAAACGATATCCTGATCCTTCCAGGAAACCACAATGATTTTGAAACCAATATTTAAATTCTTTGGAGACCAGATGTTTTTGCATCAAACAGATCGCCATATGTTTTCGGCGCCATAAAAAGTAATCTGCCTCTGGATCATATCCTGGATAAAAAGGAAATCTTCTTTTTATTTTTTTTATTTGTCTTTTTTCTTCCGGAAAACAAAGTTCCATTTTCACTAAGTTTACCGCCACTACTTTCAAGAACTTATCTTGTGAAAGTAATTGATTTTTTAAGTTTACTAACTGTTTATTTAAATTATAAAGTATATTCAAAGCTAGGGCTTCTTCAATATTAAGCGCGATTTTTTGTACTTCTAGATCCATTATTTTCATTTTAGACCCGTAATTCTTCCCATCTCTATCTTCCAGATAAGGAGGCAACAGAAGAGACATTTGCTGCTCTTGCAATGCTTTCTTAAAAATCGAAAACCTTTTTATTTCATCTTGCATTCTGTTACGTATTGCAAGAAGTATAAATTGAACTGTTTTCAAACCTGTACCAATAATGTCTTGCAGTATCTTAATAGTTTCTTTCGAATCTAAATTCAAATATTTTATGATTTTATTTTCTAGTACAACTCTAAGGATAGTAACAAGAGTATTGCTGTATGCTACTAATGTTTTCAATGTTTCAGCATCAGAATCTTGAAAAAATTCAAAGTCAAAATATTTGTGATAAAGGACTTTGTACATTAAAATTGAGACCTTTCGAACCATTGTGATGTCAAACGTCGTATGTTTTTTATCTAAAAGATCTATAGTAGAGAAATTAACGTCCATAGGACACCAAGTGTCATTATCAATTAATAGGTCAATTCGTTCTGAACTAGTAATTGGCAGAGTTGCTCCACATTCTGAACAAACACCTTTTTGTTCTAGTAACGATTTCTTATAATGAAGAAAGAAACAATTTTCGCACAAAAGCCACAAATGCTTAAAACGTTCCGGATTGAATCTGTCTTCTACGGTTTTTGTTTCAATATTTTCAGAATCTTTGTTTTCCTTTGTTTCAATATTTTCAAAATCTTTGTTTTCCTTTGTTTCAATATTTTCAGAATCCTTGTTTTCCTCAAACATTTTCCTCTATTTTTTTCTAGATATTGTTAATGTACAACTTTGAACAGATAAAATACAAATTTTGTTTTATTTTTATTCAATTCTTTTTTTTTTTTTTTACAAGCTTTCTCCATCTGACTCACTCGACTTAATCGAGAATGAATTCGATCTTATTGTCCTAATTCATTCATTTGTTCAAATAGCGTATATATATTATATATATATATATAAACAATATAGATTTCACATACATTTGATTCCTTGGAGAAAATCCGTCCGCTTCTGATAAAAAGAAGAGAAAATGAAGTTCCATCAAGTAAAGATTATGAGAACGACATGCTGCAATAAAGCATAAAAATTGAGAATTTCAATCTACCATTTCTGAATCAAATCAAGTGATCTCCCCGGATCAGGTTCTTTCTGATCTGTCAAACAAATTCACGATGATTTGTTCAAAATAATGAACAGTGGACTTAATAAAATATATATATTGATATATACACAGCTATTGCTAATCGCAAAATGTTTAAAAGAAACTTTTCGCAGAATACTTTATTTGACTTTATTCTTATAGCTCCCTTCTTCGTGGACAAAGCCGATTCAAAATTAGCTTTTATATAGAGAGATTAGAACAGATTTTACAAATCCATTGAATCATGAGGATTTAATTTGTTAAAGATAACATTATCTTTAGCCCACTTTTGGCGCGGGCTAAAAGAGATTGGAACCCCCTGACCCCTGGTCCTGGATCTACTGATCCACCGATCCCCATCGAATAATCTATTTTCTATTAGAGGTAAATACCTCTGCTCTAGCCGAAGTATCTATTCCCATCCATTCGGTATTCGGCTCAATCTTAAAAGATTGGGCCGAGTTCGATTTGATTAAGGGACCAAACAGACGAAAGTAGCTTGATTACAAGCGATCAATCGTATCAAATTCAAATTTGATTTCTTTCCATACTTCACAAGCGGCAGCTAGTTCAGGACTCCATTTAGTAGCTTCGCGGATCACTTCGTTACCTTCACGTGCAAGATCACGTCCTTCATTACGAGCTTGTACACAAGCTTCTAAAGCGACCCGATTAGCCACTGCACCAGGTGCATTTCCCCAAGGATGCCCCAAAGTCCCTCCACCAAACTGTAATACGGAATCATCCCCAAAGATCTCGGTCAGAGCAGGCATATGCCAAACGTGAATACCTCCTGAAGCTACAGGCAGAACACCCGGCATAGAGACCCAATCTTGAGTGAAATAAATACCACGACTTCGGTCTTTTTCAATAAAATCATCACGCAATAGATCAACAAAACCCAAAGTGACTTCTCGTTCTCCTTCAAGTTTACCTACTACAGTACCAGCGTGAATATGATCTCCACCAGACATACGTAGTGCTTTAGCCAGTACACGGAAGTGTATACCATGATTTCTTTGTCTGTCAATAACTGCATGCATTGCGCGGTGAATGTGAAGAAGTAGGCCGTTATCTCGGCAATAATGAGCCAACGAAGTATTTGACGTAAAACCTCCAGTCAGATAGTCATGCATGACGATAGGAACTCCCAATTCTCTGGCGAATACTGCTCTTTTCATCATTTCTTCACTTGTACCTGCAGTAGCATTCAGGTAATGTCCCTTAATCTCACCCGTCTCAGCCTGAGCTTTATAAAGTGCTTCTGCACAAAAGCAGAAACGATCTCTCCAGCGCATAAATGGTTGGGAATTCACGTTTTCATCATCCTTGGTAAAATCAAGTCCACCACGGAGACATTCGTAAACCGCTCTACCATAATTCTTGGCAGATAGACCCAATTTTGGTTTGATAGTACATCCCAACAAAGGACGACCATATTTGTTTAATTTATCTCTTTCCACTTGGATACCATGTGGTGGGCCTTGAAAAGTTTTTGAATAAGCAGGAGGAATTCGTAGATCTTCCAGACGTAGAGCCCGTAAGGCTTTGAATCCAAATACATTACCTACAATAGAAGTGAACATGTTAGTAACAGAACCTTCTTCAAAAAGATCTAAAGGGTAAGCTACATAGGCAATAAATTGAGTTTCCTCTCCAGGAACGGGTTCAATATCATAGCATCGCCCCTTGTAACGATCAAGACTGGTAAGTCCATCGGTCCAAACAGTGGTCCATGTACCAGTAGAAGATTCGGCAGCTACTGCTGCTCCCGCTTCTTCGGGGGGTACTCCGGGTTGAGGAGTGACTCGGAATGCTGCCAAGATATCAGTATCTTTGGTCTGATATTCCGGAGTATAATAAGTTAATCTGTAATCTTTAACACCAGCTTTGAATCCGACACTTGCTTTAGTCTCTGTTTTTGGTGACATAAATAAGTCCCTCCCTATGATTTATTGGTTAATAGCTCTTACAAGAACGAGGTCTACTCGACCTGGGTGTCGAACGTAATAGAATCACTTTTGTATTAAAAAAATTTTGTAGCCTTTAAGGCTTTTCAAGTAATATTGTATCATGTTATGTATATATGACGCAACCCAATTTCTTATTTCGATTAACCTGAGGACCTTTCCGCCATTAAATTAACTCATAAATTATTCTATATTAGAAGTAAATCTGATACATTTCATTTTAGACGAAAAAGAAAAATAAATGCACATATGAAAAGAAAATACACCAATGCTAGAAATACAAATTGCAATAGCAGACGGTATGGAAATGTGCCTAGTTATTGGCTCAGCAAGTCGAAGACTTCCTTATTATCATTATTCATTTACTTCAAATTTCATAGATTAATATTTCTTTATTTCGACAAAATAGCATCAACAGCCTCTAGTCGTGTTCTAGCTCTTTTGAGAGCCACATCAGCCTCGATTGCTTGTCTCTTGCCTTCAGCTCGCGCACGATCAGCTTTAGCTAATCTAAAACTTTCCTGAGCCTCTTGAAGATCAATATCAATACCTCTTTCTGCATTATTTACCAATAATGTGATTTCATTATTGTCTATCTTGGCGAAACCACCCATCAAAGCCATAGTTGACCACTGGGCATTGAGTCGTATTTTCATTACTCCTATATCCAAAGCTGTTACAATTGCAGTATGGTTGGGTAATACACCAATTTGACCACTATTGGTAGTTAGTATTATTTCTTGGACTTCTGAATCCCAAACAACTCGATTGGGAGTCAGTACACGAAGATTTAGGTTCATTTTATTTCTTTAAATTTCTTTTAAGTTCATAGCCTTTGCGGTAGCTTCATCAATGTTACCCACCAAATAAAAAGACTGTTCAGGTAGACCATCTAATTCTCCGGAAAGGATCATTTGAAAACCTCTAATTGTTTCTATTAGACTAACATATTTACCGGGAGAACCAGTGAATACCTCTGCTACAAAAAAGGGTTGTGACAAAAACCGTTCAATTTTTCTTGCTCTTGCCACGATTAAACGATCGTCTTCTGATAATTCGTCTAATCCAAGAATAGCTATAATATCTTGAAGTTCCTTATAACGTTGCAAAGTTTGTTTAACTCCTTGTGCAGTTTCATAATGTTCTTCACCTACGATCGAAGGTTGGAGCATAGTTGACGTGGAATCTAGCGGATCTACCGCTGGATAGATCCCCTTGGCAGCTAATCCTCTCGATAGTACAGTAGTAGCATCTAAATGTGCGAATGTTGTAGCAGGAGCGGGATCAGTCAAGTCATCTGCAGGTACATAAACTGCTTGAATGGAGGTTATAGATCCCTCTTTGGTAGAAGTTATTCTCTCTTGTAAAGAACCCATTTCCGTGCTAAGAGTTGGCTGATAACCCACGGCGGAAGGCATTCTTCCTAATAATGCGGATACCTCTGATCCTGCTTGGACAAAGCGGAAGATATTGTCAATAAATAGGAGTACATCTTGTTTATTGACATCTCGGAAATATTCAGCCATGGTTAAAGCAGTTAAACCAACTCTCATACGAGCTCCTGGTGGTTCATTCATCTGACCATAGACCAGAGCTACTTTGGATTCTGATATATTTTGTTCATTAATGACTCCCGATTCTTTCATTTCCTTGTAAAGATCATTTCCTTCACGGGTACGTTCTCCTACTCCGCCAAATACAGAAACACCTCCATGAGCCTTAGCAATGTTGTTGATTAATTCCATAATTAACACTGTTTTACCCACTCCAGCTCCCCCAAATAATCCAATTTTTCCTCCACGCCGGTAAGGAGCTAAAAGATCCACTACTTTAATGCCTGTTTCAAAGATTGAAAATTTGGTCTCCAACTGTGTAAAGGCAGGAGCAGATCTATGAATAGGAGATGTTGTGAGAGCATCTACAGGACCTAAATCATCAACGGGTTCTCCAAGAACATTAAAAATTCTCCCGAGAGTACTTTCACCAACTGGAACACTAAGTGGACCTCCTGTATCAATTACTCTCATTCCTCTCATCAAACCATCTGTAGCACTCATAGCTACAGCTCTAACCTTATTATTTCCTAACAATTGTTGTACCTCACAAGTAACACTTATTGGCTGACCAGTCGTATCGTTATCCTTAACTATCAAGGAATTGTAAATTCTAGGCATATTACCTGGAGGGAAAGATACATCTAGTACTGGGCCGATGATCTGAGCAATACGTCCTGCCTTCTTTTCTACAAGTGCGGAAACCCCAAGAACAAAAGGATTGTTTTTCATAAAAAAAAAAAAAAAAATACAAAAAAGGATATTGATTCCAATTGCTAATACTAGCAAAAAAGCTAAAAAATACAAATGCTCTGTAATCAGTTGATCAGTCAATAATCATTGAGAGTTACCATTTGATTTACTTAGTAATCTCTTTGTAAAGTTCAACTTCGATAATGATCTAAAAATGGATTCATTATTTAAATGGAAATAATTGACTTATAAAATAAATGTAGTAAAACTTATTTGATGCAATTGAGTAATCAATCGCATCAAATAAGTTTTACCTACTATTGGATTTGAACCAATGACTCTCGCCGTATGAAAGCGATACTCTAACCACTGAGTTAAGTGGGTTATTTATTATCATAGATAGAGTCGTATCTAGAAACAATTCTAGGCATAATTAAACATATAAACAATATGCCCTTAACTACGATAGTATCGAATGATTAAATAAATATAATCTGCCTTGACAGAAAGTGATCCGTTTTGTTAATATATCTTCAAGACTAAACTGTGAAGGGCTATAGCTCAGCTAGGTAGAGCACCTCGTTTACACGTGCGCCAATGGTTTTCAAGATAGTTTATTGGTTCATCCGATCCATAAAATAGATTTGAGTCTTACTCTATGAATTGGGAGAACAATAGCATGACAAAAAGCTCGCTCTGATTCGAACTATAGATCTAGTTGATATGGTCAATCTCGGGTGCATTCAATGTCAGACGTAATGAGTACAATACGAGGACCTCAAAAAAGAATTCTTTTCGCTCTATGAACTTTGAGGTGTATGAAGTCTCATATTATTCTACTTTTGGGGTGATAGAGGCTCCATTTGGAGAATCTATGTCTGAACATGGCAGACCTACGTCAAGGGAACCTTTTGAAACACTTTGGGATTGCTTCTAAAAAAAATTTTGTTTGAAGCAAACGGAGCCATCTTATTATCTTTCTGGAAAGAAGAGAATGGCAGACTAACTGATCTTTCCATCAGTTAATGAAAGAGCCCAATGCAATAAAAATGCATGTTGGGTTCTTGGAACAGTTCGAATCATTTTGGTAATAATAACTTTGATCTGTTCTACCGAGAAGGTCTACGGTTCGAGCCCGTATAGCCCTACGCAATTATGAAACTCTTATATTCCTTCTCTTTCATATTGTCCCTATGATCCAATGCTAATTTTAAAGTAAAAAGCATTCCATTTTTTTGGTTTAAATGCGGAACCAACGACCGGAAATTGATTCAAGAAAAAGTAAAGAGGAAATAAATACGAATGAAAATAAAAAAGGGGGGGGGAGGATTTTGAATTATAAGAAGTCAAATTCTTTCGAATGCGACCTAGAGTCTTATTCCCCAAGATTTCTACTAAACAATAGATCGGAAATCATGTCGGACGGAATGCGGGCGCATAAAAGATTATATCTTTTATATGAAAGATTTCGTAGGTTCCACGGGTTAATCGAAACCTACCGATTATAATAATATATAATCGAACTCCGTTGTCTTTCAATTTGCTAGAAAGACATAGCATCAATTTAATGCTATGTTTCTCAAATTCCATTTCTTTCCATATGGATAGCACATATTACTGAAGAACCTTCATTCTTCGATGGATACTTTGAATAAACAATTCAAATATATTCTCTGAACCATGCTATTCGTAGAATAAACTGAAGCATCAACACGCATTCAAATTATTATTATTATTAATTATTTTTTTTTTTTTTTTCATTTCAAATTTTTGAAAACTGCGGTTGATTCCCCTTTGAACATTTTCTATCCATAATGTTCACCATTTCGGTTGATAGGTCTGAATGAAAGTCGCAAAATGAATCTAATTTGTCTCATCACCTGAACAAGTATAGTTTAGTTCAAAGAACTGGATTGTACTTTAACCCCCTTGAGGTATACCCAAGGAGGCAGAATGAGGCTTATGAATGAATATAATAAGCCCTTTTCTTTAGTCTTTTACTCCGAGAGATTAAGTTTTCCTTGTTAGCGCATCTCACATTATTAGAAACAACGACCCTGAAAGACCCCTGATTTGAATAGACAAAATTCCCTTACATCAACCTCACACGTTACAACACAAACCAACGTGGAGTCTGCCGAACTGCACGGGTTCTCTTAATGTATTAAATACATAGATATTCTTATATTAATTTCTGTATTAAGTCACAGACGAAACATTGAATTATATTAATCAATTATAATCAATTATTCGGGAGGGGAGAGGAGCGATTAATAAATTGACAATAAATAGAAGAATTTTATCTATTTAAACAGGAATCTATTTATGTTTCTATTTTCTGAATATGATACTTTTTGGGTATATTTATTCATATCCAGCCTTATTCCGATTCTGGCATTCTCGATTTCCAGAAGTTTGGCTCCAATAAGTAAAGGGCCGGAGAAAGCCACTAGTTATGAATCAGGTATAGAACCAATGGGAGATACCTGGATCCAATTTAGAATTCGTTATTATATGTTTGCTTTAGTTTTCGTTGTTTTTGATGTGGAAACAGTCTTTCTCTATCCGTGGGCTATGAGTTTTGATATTTTGGGTCTATTTACATTTATAGAAGCTTTTATTTTCGTGATTATCTTAATTGTTGGTTTAGTTTATGCATGGAGAAAAGGAGCATTGGAATGGTCTTAACTCCCAAATTTTTGAGTGGTAAAAGGCAAGTAGAAAATTATCTAAAGCCGGCGATAAATCCTATAGAGTCATCTTTGCTTGATCAAGCAACTCCAAATTCAGTTATTTCAACTACTCTAAACGATCTGTCAAATTGGGCAAGACTCTCTAGTTTATGGCCGCTCCTTTATGGTACTAGTTGTTGTTTCATCGAATTTGCTTCATTAATAGGTTCGCGATTCGACTTTGATCGTTACGGTTTGGTGCCAAGATCCAGTCCTAGGCAAGCCGACCTCCTTATAACAGCCGGAACTGTTACCATGAAAATGGCTCCTTCTTTAGTGAGATTATATGAACAAATGCCCGAACCCAAATATGTAATTGCTATGGGAGCATGTACTATTACAGGAGGAATGTTTAGTACAGATTCTTATAGTACCGTTCGCGGAGTAGATAAGTTAATTCCTGTGGATATCTATTTGCCGGGTTGTCCTCCTAAACCAGAAGCTATTATAGATGCTATAATAAAACTTCGTGAAAAAATAGCTCAAGAGATATCTGAAGATAGGACCGAGTTTCAACAAGGAAAGAGATATTTCACTAGAAAACATAGGTTTCATATTGGGTCCAGTATTCATACTGAAAATAAGGAGGATAAGTTTTTTCATCAATCTTATGAATCTCGGTTTGAATCCACTTTAGAGATAACTCCCAAAACATCTGAATCCATTTCAGAGATATCATACCCTTTGAAAAACTTGAAAATACGAGAGTTTGCTGGTGAATGAATATAAAAAGTAACGAGCAGGAAATCAATTTTTGAAATTCCATTAGAAATGTCAAATCCTTATACAGATACTTTGACAATAAATAGTAATCAAATGCAAGGTCGATTATCTGCTTGGCTAGCCAAGCATAAGTTAGCTCATAGACCTTTGGGTTTTGATTACCAAGGCACAGAAACATTACAGATCAAATCTGAGGATTGGGCCTCTATAGCCGTTGCTCTATATGTTTATGGTTTTAATTATCTCCGTTCTCAGTGTGCTTATGATGTAGCACCAGGGGGATCCTTAGCTAGTGTATATCATCTTACGAGAATAAAGGATAATGCAGATCAACCCGAAGAGGTGTGTATAAAAGTTTTTGTCCCAAGGGAAGATCCCAGAATCCCGTCTGTTCTACGTATTTGGAAAGGTGCTAATTTCCAGGAACGGGAATCTTATGATATGTTGGGAATATTTTATGAAAGTCATCCATGTCTAAAACGTATATTGATGCCTGAAAGTTGGATTGGGTGGCCTTTGCGCAAAGATTATATTGCACCTGATTTTTATGAAATACAAGATTCTCATTGAGTGCAAAAAAATATCTGTATATATATATACAATCATAGATATATCTTATATCTAATTTCTTCCAGAATAAGATAAGACTCTGGCCGCAAGCAAATTATTATTCATTTGTATTCTCCTATATTCTTGAATGAATATAGGATGAATAAAATAGTTTTATTCATATAGCAATAATTATTTACTACACATATCTCATGTGTAAAAAGGAAAGTTCCGATTTTACTTATACTAGTTTCCATTTTTATTATATTATATCTAGTCTAACCATCAAATCTTTTTCGATTTGAGTTTGAGATATGATACACAGTATCAAGATTCGATTAGAACAGAGAACGGATATACAAACAAAAAAGAGAAAAAGAATGAAACATACTTTTCCCAGTATGAAAAGAGTTTATGTCTACATGCACGTAGACATAGATCTATATGTATCGATCTATGTATGCCGATCTAGATAGGTTATACATAAAAAAATATATATATATATATATAAGAAATAATAAAATAGAAAAATTGATTACTCGACTAGAATATGGGAGAATATTTCCATTTATTTATGGAAATATATAGTTTTAATATCAATTTTTCTTTTTTTCTAATCTCATGCTTGTACCTCTACATTTGTCTAAGTCCATCTAATCAATATTAATATTCATAATAATGTTCTCGTGTCCATCGGCGGTGTAACATTATAAATGACAGAAATGATTCTGATATCTCTCATATAAACATGGGGAGATTTTCAATGATTATAGAAATCATTTTTGGGATCTCCCATTGGAATAAATCAATATTAGTTATCGTTCACGTCCACAAATTTCATTCAAAATAATTTGAATTTGAATCAATTTCGATTTTTATCTCACAAACAAAATTTCTTCATACATTTTTCTAATTATATATATATGTTAATCCTATTTTTGATCTTTATTTCGCAAACAAAATTTTCTATATGTTGATGTTTCGAGAATTTAAATCAAATTATCTCAAATAATTCGATCTAGAATTACTGGAATATTTTCAACTTATTCTTTTTTTCTCACCAAAGTGGTTGGACCCAAGTCTTCTAAATTTTTCTGACGACGTAGAGGTCGGGTAACCAATTCAAGTACATCTCTTGCATTAGCAAACCCATGAATCTGGGCAAAAGTAAATTCAACTGACCATTTAGTACTAATTCCTCTTGCCTCTAATGGGTTAGCATGAGCCATTCCCGTGATAGCTAAGTCGGGTTGTAATTCGCGTATACGTCGTATTTGATTCGAATTATCTGGTTTCTCTACAATTCGTGGTATTGGTACACACATTTTTATACATGTATCTTGTAAAAGTGATAATTCAGCAGCTTGATATCGTTTATCCATATATGGAATACCAATTTCATGAACGATCATTCCACATCTGATTAAGAATCTTGCTAGAGATACTTCTAGCAGATTATCTCCCATGAAAAAGACAGATTTACCGCATACCAAATCAAGATAATCCTTTAAACTTTCCCATATCCGTTCCTCCCTTTCCTCCAAACCTTGGGTCTCAACACCCAATACAGAACAAATCTTTTCAATCCAAGCACGCGTTCCGTCTGGACCGATAGGAAAAGGAGCTATAATTAATTCACATTTTTCGCGTCTTATCAAAGTTGTCGCTGTCCGACTCAAAAATGGGTTAACACCACAAACATAAACTCCATCACCCAATGATGGAAGATCAATATATTTTTGAGCAGGTAACCAACCTGATACCTTGATGGATTGACGTTTTAATTCTAGATTTAGTTGAGAAGCCACATTGGACGGCAAAGATCCAAAAAGAACTAAGGAAGGGTGATTTGCATATTCGACCAATTCCTCTTTTTTTCTAGAATGAAAAGTGAAAAATTTTTGTATAGTTTCTTTTCGTTCACGAACGGAGAATTCCGGTTCTGGACAACGATGTGCTATCGCAGCTAACACAGTATCTTCTCCTTGAGTAAAAGCATAATCGAGTCCATTCGCTCTTGCCACTAGAATTGGGATTCCAATTTCCCATTCTAATTTGGGTGCCATACCTTCCAAATCCATTTTGATTATCTCTGTAGTACAAGTACCTATCCATATGATCACGCTGGGGTCTCTATCTTTTTTTATTCGAATACAAAGCTTTTTTAATCCTTCATAATCATTCAATTGAGCCGAGATATCTCCTTCTTCCAATTCTGCCATTGCATAGCGAGGTTCTGCAAAAATCATAACTCCAAGTGCATTTTGCAGAAAATAACCGCATGTCTTTGTGCCCACAACTAAAAAGAAACTATCTTCAATCTTTTGATATAACCAAGATACACAGCTAATTGGACAAAAAGTATGATAATTACCTGTCTCACATTCGACAGTGAGAGTTTCATCAATTTTAACTGACATAAATGATTATAACTATGTTGATTAAATCGTCGTAAATCCAAGTAAATTTTCCTTATTATTTTGATGTTTCCCCTCATCAATAGGATTGAGATAAAGGTCAGAGAGTAAACTGAATAATTCCCGATCTGGAATCTCCTTTGGTACAATACCTTCTGGTTGGGACAATATTTGATCCGCTATGTCTAAATAATATTCACATACATAGTTAAGAGATGGTTCGGATCCAACCATTTCAAATAAAGTTTTCCCCTTGACTCTTGAAATTCGAATATCTTCAATAAGAGGTAACACTTCGATTACGGGCATTGGACAGGCTTCTACATATTTATTGATAAGATCTCTTTTAGATGTACGATTTCCAACCAAACCTGCTAATCGGAGTGGATGTGTACGAGCTTTTTCCCTGATAGAAGCAGTAATACGATTAGCTGCAAATAATGCATCAAATCCATTATCTGTAATAATGACGCAGTAATCTGCATAGTTCAACGGAGCAGCAAAACCTCCACAAACCACATCGCCTAATACATCAAATAATATTATATCATATTCATAAAATGCATTTAATTCTTTTAACAATTTCACAGTCTCTCCTACCACATATCCCCCGCATCCAGCTCCTGCGGGTGGCCCCCCAGCTTCCACACAATCTACCCCTCCATAACCTTTATGAATGACATCTTCGGACCAAATATCCTCATAATGATAATCTTTGGACTGCAAAGTATCTATAATTGTAGGTATCAAAAATCCTGTCAGAGTAAAAGTACTATCATGTTTGGGATCACATCCAATCTGTAACACTTTTTCACCACGTCTAGCTAGGGCAATTGAAATATTACAACTAGTGGTTGATTTACCGATTCCGCCTTTTCCATAAACTGCTATTTTCATCTTTTGATCTCCTTTTATTTCTTTTTGATCTTCCGAACTTGTTATTCGTTTGATCTAATTTTGAGTTTAACTTTGCCTTATTTATTCATATGATTGTAGCATGTTACATTGTTTCACCTTGTGCTTTTTTTTTCTTTTTTTTTTCCTCTCATCTAAAAAGTAAACCTCATTCTCTGCTGAGTAAATGGAGGAAGCCAAGCAAAAGACCCTTCCTTCATTCCCAAATAAATGCAAATCTATTCATTTGCAGCGGATGGAACCCCCCGCTAGTTAAGACTTAGTTCTCTCTATTAAAATCATAGAATGGAATAACCAATTTACTGCATGGCAAATGATAGGAGGAGAAGATAGGTTTGGGATTTAATCTGGTTACTACCTGCAAATGAATGCTTTTGTTATGTTATACGTGATGTTAAATGTATCGTGTATATATTCGGTCGAGGTTATTTCAATGAATAAATTGAAATCATTGAGGAAATAGTTTTGGAAAAATCCCAATCCTCCCATCGATTCAGTTTGTTCTTTTTTATTTTTAAAAAATTATATCTCTCTCTGTTTTCTTCCTATATTTTGTTATATGTATATATATACATATATAACAATGTATCGTCAACCACTCATCATTTGATTCATTATGTCAAAATGACAATGAATTGATGAATCCGGTCGATTTTTTACCGGGCGAACGACGGGGATCGAACCCGCGCGTGGTGGATTCACAATCCACTGCCTTTGAACCACTTGGCTACGTCCGCCCCAAACTAATTGACAGTCTCTGTCTACGATCATTCCAAGAAGAATTGTTCTAAGTCCCGAAAATGGACTAATATATTATTAGTTATTAGTTCGTCAGTTCAGTTGGCAAGCTCTGACCGGACATTAAAGTGATGCATTGCAAGATAAATCACCTTCAATGCAACTTTCGAACAAGTTAGTTGTATTTCTTTATTTGTTTATTGAAAACAAAACAATAGTCAAATTGGGTACCCAATTTAAGATCTGAGCCGATACTTATGATTATGAAAATCAATTTGTTTTTTTGCATCCATGGCTGAATGGTAAAAGCACCCAACTCATAATTGGGAAGTCGCGGGTTCAATTCCTGCTGGATGCACAATAAACAGTTATTGCACTCTGCTCGCAATAACTTTTAGACGGAAAAAAGCAGTACCAAACCTTTCGGTTTTGGTACTGTTTTTTTCCCTTTTCAAGAATTGAAACACATTAACAATCCATCGGACTGAGTAA